GGTGGTTGGTAACCGTAGGCATCTTGCCAGGAAGTTGGTGGGCTCATCATGAATTAGGTCGGGGTGGCTGGTGGTTTCGGGATCCCGTAGAAAATGCTTCTTTTATGCCTCGGGTATTAGCCACAGCTCGTATTCATTCAGTAATTATACCCCTTCTTCATTCTTGGACCTCGTTTCTTAATATTGTGACTCTTCCATGCTGTGTCTCAGGAACCTTTTCAATACGGTCCGGATTGCTAGCTCCCGTTCATAGTTTTGCTACAGATGATACACGAGGAATCTTTTTATGGCGGTTCTTCCTTCTAATGACCGGCATATCTATGATTCTTTTCTCCCAGATGAAGCAGCAGGCATCGGTCCGTAGAACCTATAAAAAAGAGATGGTTGTGGCGCGAAGTACTCTTGTGCACCTACGTCACTCGGCTCGCGCGCAACCCCGCCCCGTTATGTTATGGAAGAATTGAACTTCTTGCTGGGCTGGGTATTCAGAGCCAGCAATTGGCTGCTGGATTTCGACCCGAAACTAGAAAAAGATCGCTTCGGGGGTCACTATGGCGTGGCTGAATGTAGAGCAGTCCGCCCCTAAAGCGTTTGATCAGTATATTTTTTAGAACTTCGGAAGATGGTCAAGGTAGCTTGCTTCCAAGCCACTGCACTAGATGCGCATGTAGTCATAGTAGTCGGCTCAGAATGCCTCTGTTCTATACTCAAATCCCCCTTCGAATGAATGGGGAATTACGTCGATCTTTGATCTGCAGAATAAGGCCTACGAGCTCTCTGTTTTAGTTTTATGGCAGAGAAAGATAGCTCCTGCCTCCTGAGGTCCTTACAGGGACTGGTCAAAAACTTATTTTTTTATTGAATTTACGCGGGGGAAGAAAGAACTAACTTCGCTTCTGGCTTTCCTGATCTCCAGCTAAAGAAGAAAGAGAGATGGGTTCGTTCATCAATTCAAAAACGCTTGTTTCGTACCTTTTAAAGCAAATTTGCTGCTCGAAGAATAGAAATCTGGCGCTCACTAATGGGCTTAGAGTTGTATCAGTTGGCTATTGGTATATAATAACTTCTTTTGCAATTGGTTCTCTTTCTTTTCCAGAATCAAAAAAGTCCTTTGGTCGCGATCAAAAATCAAAGGCAGAATAACGAGCTGAGAAAGGGGGCAAAGCGGAAGGAAGAGAGGCTAAGCACTAGGCGTTCCGATCGATGCTTAGTTCACTCCCAAGAAAGAAAAAAGCGTTTACCATTGGCCCTATAATCATAAGAAAAGCCGTACTCCTCCCATACTCTGGTGAATAATTTAATTGCCTCAGTCCGATCAACTTATATTATTAGTCAGTAGCTTGCTTGAGATTTGGAATTAGAGGGGACAATAGCAAGTGACGGTTTCATTCCTTATGACTTCTTACTACTAACTAGGGCTAGGGTTTAGTTTCTGATAAAACTGAAATCCTACGATGAACTAAACGAGACTTATGGAGGGACTAGCTTTGCTTGCTCCCCTGTGATAGTCTAATTGGGAACTGATCCCTCGATAAGTGATAGATAAGAATCTGGTTACGAAACCCCTGTGATGAAGGAAAGCTAACTAGCAAACTCTGCTTCTCCGTCCTGGAATCCAATGCAACCTTCGACCGACCTCTCCAGGTGACCCGACAAGGTAAGCAAGTGAACCCCCCTAATCCCTCTCCTTCGGACCCTCTATTCCACTCCCTTCTGAGCCCACATCTCCATGTCCTATCGATGCTGATCTCTCCCCTAGCTCGCCATATATTGCATCTCCAACTACAGGTAAGAAGCTCCATCCGAGGGAAGATAAGCCATCTACGAGACCATTCCTGCGAATGAACAGAGCACTTTCGAAACCTCTTATCGAGACCCCATCTCCTGCTAATTATTCATCTGGTGGCGAAGGGCGACTCCACCTGCTAAGCAGGCCAAGCTTTCTATTCCCTTCCAGCAAGCAGCTGATAGCCATCAGTCACGGCTCCATAAGGCAATAAATTGGGTCAATAGCCACCATCAAAAGAAAGAAGGAAAGGAAGCTGCCTAAGCCCTTCACTAAGACCTGGCGAACTACCACCCTCCCTCTCTTGATATCGAATCCAGTGGAAGCGCCACCCTCTTCTTATCTTTCTTCGTCTCCTGGCCCTGAATAGAAGCTCCAAAGTCCAAGCTCTCCTGCTCCTGTTTCTGGATTCCTCTGCTCTTGATGAATGGAATGACCCCAACTGCTGCTATCGATGAAGTTCTTTCTGTCCCTCGATCCGACCTTTTTAGGTATAAGAATAAGAACAGTGAGCCATCTCCTGCAATCTATGAACCTGGACCCGAACCATCTTATCTAATACCTTCGAACGAAGACCTTGGAAACCCATCCTTTCACCTCTAACGATAAGGGGGGCGGGATAGCTGGTTGTCTTCCCGGGCAAGCGAGTAAGTAGGAAGCTCTTTTTCAAATGGCAAGTAGGCAGGCCGTGAGCTAGCCAATAAGTGTAAGATGTATTGATAGTTCAGTGAAGCCAATGAGTATGGCAATCCGGTTCCAGCTGCTTGCTGGATAGCCGAAGACAGATTGACTTTGGGCTGAACTTGAAATTCGGTCGAGGCGGCAAGGCCATTCTTGGACGTACGTTGAATATCCACTTTGCTGACTTGTCTTGTACTAGTACCCATTCTCCCCTGGAGAGGTCCAGGAGGGACCTCATCATGCCCCATCTTTCCCTTGCCTTTATTCAATATTAAATTTCTAAGCCAGATTGCATGACAAGCACACGATGCAACATACTCAGCTTCGTAGAAAGCGTCACAATCGGTTCTTTCTTGGAACTCCATGTAAAAGCAGTATTTACAAGATAGAAAAGAAAGCCAGTAGTACTTTTTCTATCATCCAAGTCTCCAGCCCAATCACTATCAAAATAACCCAAAAGTCATAACTTCTACGAAGCTGAATAGAATAACCCTCAAGTGTGTCACCCGGCCTCACATGCGCATCTCTTGATCACAACCCTTAACGTAACGGTAACGGTCTTTTCTCTCCAAATCCGTATATTTCCCCGTCCGGGCAACTTTCTTCTTGTATCTCTTGTTTAAATGCTTGAGAGAGCCTTTTTCAAGGAAAAGCTAGTAGATCCGCCTTAGATTCTTTTTTCGCCTCTTTTCTTTCGGGTACGGGTAGTAAGTGAATGAAAGAACGACAATCATAGTCTCAATTCCTCTGACGCGATGTCAGCGGCAGTCTGACTTTTTAGGAACTGATAGCGCTAACTTCCTGTCGGGATCAATCTCGGATTCTGCTTCTAAAGCTGTCTTGATAAGGGCTTCTCTCTAAGTTGATTGGTGAACCTAAAAGTGGCCTTGGTAGGCTTTTCTTTAAATGAAGTGGTTTTTGCCACGATAGAGGAAAAAGGAATGAATGGAGAGGTAGCAGCAGCTGGATCGAATCATATAAGATGGTCTTCCCATCACTCTTTCCTCGTCAGCGAGGGTCGAGTATTGATATACAATAAAAAGCCCGGGCTGGCACCCTGCTTTGCTAGTGAGGAAGCGTATCAATAAAGATACCCAGCGTCTTTACTATAAGTTACTCGGATTAGCTCTTGGCTTGGGATTCTTATTGCATGCAGGGCTGACTTTCTTTCTTGTGCCCGCGAGACCCGAGCGCCATTCCCATCTTTTAAGAGGGCAAGGCCACCCGCTACTTCAGTTCTTGACCCAGAAAGAAAGGGACATTAAGCGAGGAGCTACGGTGTCAGGATCCATAGGATTTATCTAGTATAAAGGGTCTGCTGGCTAGAAGCACAGCACAATAGGATCCGTCTCGTTCCCTCGTTCCCCAGGTGCTAGCACCGAAGATGGGCTATTGGTTGCCTTCACTACCAATGTCATGCTCCGATCCAGCCTTTGCCGCTGGAACAAGGAGAAGCCGGGGAAGGTGAGATTGATAGTACTGAAGATGCTTTCCTCTTGTCCCTAACTGTGAATCTATTGGGAAAAATTCTTTTGGTCGGGATTTTTTCACGTTTTATCGGGGACTCCATTTTCCGGACCACAGCTAGTTTGAACGAAAACCCGGGAATTTTTGAAGCAAGTTTGAGTTTTATCATTTTTGCTTTTTTTTCGGAAAGAAAAAAGAATTGTCGGACCTCCCTTCCCTAAAACGGGCTGATGAGCTTTTTCACCTATATACAACGTGAAAGTTTGCCAGCCCTCACATGAGTTAAATTAGGCTGAGTCACTTTTCCAGCTATACGAAAGGCCAAAGTGAAAGTTTTGAAATAGTCCCGGTTACTCACTTTTTTATTATATGAGAGTCAGCGGTTGGTCCTGCACCAAGCCTTTAATGCTGAATTGGTTCTATCTTTTTCCTTTTGATTAGGTGAGTTATAGTTATGTCAAAGGTCCATGAAGGCCATTGGAAGCCTATCAAGCTGTCTAGAGTAGGTCCTGAAATTGACCATTTCTTTATGATTTCATCTTTTGTACCCTGTAGTGAGAATGAGGCTCAAGTTAGCGTTAGCCTTTAAGGAATGACATGAAGAAGTGAGAATTATCTTTTAATTTAAGGAAGGGATGTTCGCTCTGGAATTGCTCTTCCGGTAACTGGTAGTCAGCACCTTCGGTCCGGGTTACAACCTGACCTCACTTACTAAATGGAATAACCAGAGGGACATTCCTACTTCCAGAAGGAGGGGCTTGAATAGTAAGAGCAAGACAGCCTGACTTAAATGCCAGTACTCCCGCTCCGTGGGGTATGATATGAAAGGGGTAAGCTGCTAGAATCTCTTGCCAGTAAAAGAAGAAGGTTTTCGAGGATTACAAAAAGCCTACTTGTAGGCAGGACTTTCAGTTACAATGTCTAGGTTGGGAAAGCCTTTCTAAAGCCAATCGATTATCGGATTTCACCAACCCAACTACCACTACCAGGGTATTCCTAGATCCGCTCTCAGATCGCATTCCAGTCTTCAATCAAACGGAATGAAAGCAGGAGATTGATTAGCTATAGTAGCTGCAAACAAATCTCGTGACGGTGATCAAACAGCATTAGCTACGTCTCGTCTCTTGACGAGTCCTTACCCCCAGATCGAAACGTTACGATTCACTCCGGTGCTGCTTGCTGGTGGAGGTTGGGATCAACTATGAATAAGAAGTCGAAGAAGTAAAGACTCCCTAGATCCGCCTCTTACTTACCTACCTTCCCTGACTAGCTAGTTTGGTTGGTATCTATGGATACCTCCTTTTCGGCTCATACATAAAGGCCATCCTTGAGTTCGCTGCTAAACGAAGACGGGAAGGGATAGCTGAGGGGGGCAAAAAGATCGATTCGGTTTGGACGCTCATCTCGGACAGCTGGTAAGGCTGACAGAGACCGTTTCATAGTCAGAAAATTGGGAACTACGATCACGAGGTTGAGAGAATTCAAGGGATTCGCCTCTCAGGTCCGTGGTCTAGCGATCCAGAGGGGAAGTGGTATCCGAAGCCAGGTAGACCCGTTCCGCGTGGTGTGTTCATTCCAAAAGAACTATGGAGTTCAGGGTTCCACCTGACCTGACATCAACTCGTATAGGCATAGGGATGAATTGAATAGAGAATCGGGTCAAGGAACTCACTTTTTTCGCTTACCCTTCATAGAATGGCTCTATTTATATAGCTTACGCTTACGAAATGAAGCCCGCCAGTAAAAGAAATGGGGGAAGCTTGGATTCTGAAAATGGAGCTGGTTGTTTTCCATGAGATGGCGCTGTGTTAGGGTTACCTGTGGGAACGACAGAGAGGGGGGAAGAAGATGTTGTTGATGAGCTGGACTTGACCAGGCTTACTGAGGAACCCACCCTCGCATCCACGTGATGTTCCTTGGATACCAAGGCCAAAGCCAAACGATTGGACTGCTTTTCTGGGCCTGGACCTACTTTAGAGAGGTCTTTCGGCTTGGACATGACGTTTGCTTGATATTGGGCGGAGTGGGCTTTGTTTGCTGCTTTGCAGAGACTAGGCTAGGCCACGTGAATTGACCTCACCCATCACATCATCTTGGGAAGCTCCTCCCTCCTCAACAAGCTCCACCTCCAGAATATCTAGAACCGGTTGGGATTGGACTAGATTGGTTCACTCAATATCCTATATAAAGGAGAAAGGCCCAAATCATATATAATGATATAATTGAAATTAAAGTTATGGACTCATTTTATAGATATGTTTATGTCTTATCAAGAAGCCCAAAAACTCTTGGATCTCTATACTTTAGAAGAGTTGAGGAATTTCCTGGAGCTCTTTCTTTCCATTTCTTTTCTGGTGTAAAACCCTCCCTATCAATACTTCCTTGCTATCCATTGACAAGAGTTGTAGGGACAAAAATGAGTAATCGAACCCCTTAGACCCTTTTGCATACTTCGATCTACAAGGCTTTAATCGATGCTTTTGTCAAGGCGGCTCCTCATATGAAATCATGAAAAATAGAAATAGCCCATAAAATGACAGCCATCAAAAGGCCTAAGTCCATATTCTAGCCTCGGTCTGTCCAAATTCAGCGGTCTCTACCCAAGTAGCTCTGGCCCATGATCCAAGGGACCTGCAACCAGTTAATCATTCTTTCTTTATTTTCCAACCAATCCCTTTGATTCCGTTTCTGCAGCAGTATATAATCTCGGTCCCTTACCTTGATGCCTACAGCTCAATTTGTTTTCCAGTGATGGCAATAATCCGCGAAATACTGTTTTTTCTTCTTCTTGGGTTGTTTCTGAATGGCATCATAGCTACACGAGGGAAAGCGATGCTGCCCACTCTCCCGGGGGCCGCTTTCTTCCCCTCAAAAATGCCAGTTCCACCATCAGGGCCCAGCAAGCAGCATAATTCTGTTCCGAGGCTGCGTTTCATTCCAGCAACAGTAGTATATGGTTCGAAGCGCCTTGTTCCATCCGGCGCGAATCCCCTCCATCACTAGTATAGTGGAGGTGTTATTTGTATTGCAATAATGAATAAATGTACGAACACAAATAATGAGCAGACCAGCCCACTTTTATATGTGGGTTCATTTCATAATTTCTTTTTGTTTTGAATAAAGAAGCGCGCGTGTAACGCAGGTGTTTTTCTCGGTTGATGGATGGGATAAATGCCTATATCGCTTTATAATGTTATTGTTATGTTGATGCTATATTAAAGAATATAATCTAAAAAAGTTGCTTAAAGTCCCATTCTTTATAATTATAATTGTCTTTCTCGTCCTAAATTAAATAAAGTACGAACTTCAAGTCTTAATTGTTTACTCAACAGGAAGCGTCACAGCCTAGGTTTGGGCCACACCGAAGCATTCTATGTGTGTGCAGTAATAGTTTTCGAAATTTCCGAGGTAGGTTCTTTTTTAATCTAGAGCGATTTGCCTGCTTCTTTCTAGGCTATGGTTTACCTGTATCATGCAAATGTCCAACACTTAGGTGCTTTCTAAGATCCAGCTCAACTAAAGCATGTGCGGAATATCCCTTTCCCGGGCGGGAAAGCCTTTCTTTTGTTCCATTCCAGGAGAAGAATGCCATGCCACTCAACCAGAGGCAGAGAAGCGGAATGGCAAGAAGCAGAGAAAAAGACAATGAAAAACAGAAGGATTCGAAGGATCTCCCTTAGCCCTTCAAGAAAGCTGGCACACACGGAAAGAGACAAGGATTGAACATTAGTACTGGATTCTTGATCCCCTGATCTTGATATATGAATAGGACGGACGAAGTCAAAGACGAAGAGAGATCATAACAGGCACAAAAGGCCAATTAACAAAGCGAGAGTAGGGATCTCTTCTCTTCAGACGGGGAGGGCTCTTCCAGCACTCTTTCCAGCTAGAAGAAAGCAACCAACAAAGCCAGACAGCAATCAAGAGAGTGGGGCAGTCTCATCCCATGAAAGGTAAGGAAGGACTGCAGCTTTCCCGAGTGGAAGAGGTTCAATTCAATAGTTCCGACTCTGACTTTGAAGTGAAGCCCGGCCGGGTGAAGAAGCCTCAGCCCGAGCTTTGACTATGACTACGAGCAGTTGGGATCACATTCGAGGAGTAAAGTCAGAATGTAAGAAAGTAATGCAGTCAAGCAGGATTCGGAACAGGCAAGGTTCGAAGCGACTCAAAGGATTGGCAATGTAGCTCAGTCTTGTCTTGGAGTTGCACTGTGAAACTGAATCTCCATCTGGTATGGAAAGGAGGCATTCAAATGAAGAAGTAGCAAGGAGAGCTTCTGAAAATATAGGGTTCGGTGGGGAACATCTTTCGTCTCTTCACCGGTAATGCAGTCAAGCAGTTACGGTAGTGGAAATTTTCCCTATCCAGGCCGACAACAGGCTCGCTACCGAGACGAAATGCCACTCTTGGCAAAACGGCCCTCCCGCTAGGTAAAGGAATTGACTTGCTAACAGCCAAACAAGGGATTCGACTCTTAGAATATGTAACTTTCCTAGACTAGTTCCAGGGCAAGAAGGTAAGCTCCTTGCTAGGATGCTAAAGAGAATGCTGCTGCTGCTTTATGGAATTGATTAAAGCTTAACTCCTATTTGCACTCCTACTCCTAAGCCAAGAAGGCAGTGAGCAAGGGGCCTAGCCATAAAGCCGTCAGTTGGAGATAGCGTGATGCGCCCAGTACTTGTTATAAGGGTAAGGGGAGGCTGTTGGCGAGTGGAATAGAAAGAGTTCGTTGCATCAACAAAGTGGAGTAGTAAAGAGGAAAGAGCTGCGTATAGAGCTCCGGATTCTTTAGCAACTAGGAGAGCGACGGAGCTTCTTTTTGAAAGAAAAGGCTAAATCCCATTCTTCATTCAACCCCAAACTTCCTTACCTGCCTTAGTTCGATGGAATGCAACTAGATGAAATTCCCTCCTGGACTAAATAGCTGGGGGCTTATATGGCTTGATTGAGGTTGGCCGGAGCTAAGGGATCTGGCTCTATTGAACCAAAGCCAAAGGTAAATCAGAGCTCTTTCTCTTTTATATAGTAGAGAGACTCCCCCCTCAGTAACCAAATGATAGAGCTAGGAGAGCGGACGATTCTTTTTCTTTCTAACCGCAGCTTGGCTTTCCTCCATCCCGGGCTTAAGAATGCCTTGAAAGCCAGAAACTATCTAACCATACCAGTCGTTCACCCAATAAAAACTTGCCCCCGCACTCCCACTACCAATGAGAGGACTGAAAGCGGCCTACTTGAGAAAGAGAAGAGTTTGTGAAGCTGACCTCCACACAAATAGACTCAGATGGTATTCCCTTTGTTGAGTGGGAGGAGGAGAGTCTGCTGCTAGCAAACAGCAGATACAGATTTTCTTTGATATCACGATTCGGTGATAGGAGGCCTACTCTCCTTGAGATTAGAGAGTGGTGCTCCAAGGCATGGAGCTTGACTGGTAAGATCTCTCTTTCTGCTCTAAAAAAAGGTTTGATTTGGATTCATTTTGAATGTGAAGAGAACAAAGTTTTGGAGAAGGGACAATATTGGGTATGGAAGACCGCGATGTTCTTGCATCGATGGTGCCCGGGGCTTGACTTGGACGAGTTGCTCCTATCGGCATGGGTGGTTGGGTACGAAATGAGTGGGGTAGAGGAAATTTTTTTTAGCAGTAAAAAGCATACGAAGAATGTTATAATGGAGAGTGCGGAAGATGGTCTATGGGAAACTCCAAGAAAAAAAGAGAGAGTAATAAGCAGGAGTCGATTCGATCTACTATGCCTTTCACTCGGTCTTTCTCGCCTTGGCTTTAAGCTTGAATTAAAGAAATGGATTATTGGGTCTGGGATCGATTTGATTGGAAAGTTCCTTGCCTCTTGTGCCGTGCGTGAGCTGTGCCTGCTTTTCCCTCAAAAAGCATTGAACCGCCTTTCCTCCAGTGAATCAATAGGCTAAACAACCGATCTTGCGACATCGATTTTTCCGATTTATCCTTTGAAATCAATGTCTCCACTCTCGCAAGGCGAGAGAAGCGTGGTAGCGCCTGTCAGCGCAGCTCTTTTTTTTTGGAACGGTACGAGCAGACCACTTAAGCAGATACCTAGACTTCCATTTTGAACTACCAAGCAAGGTAGTTGTATAGGCGGAATGGAGTATCCGTCATCGTAATCAGAACAAACTGAAGGAAGGAGACAGCACCAGATCAGCTTTCAAGAGAAAGCAAGAACCACTGAAAGAGGCCGTTTCGTAGAATTACGCCAGCCAGCAAAGCAACTCATGCACTTGGAGCGAGCCACCTGGCGATTGAGGGGCAGTCATATGTTTATGTGAATAAATTATCCTCTCATCGATTACCGTAAGAAGACTTTCTCATTTAGAAAGAATGGCGAAAAAGGCCTCCTTGCATTGCCCAACTAGAGCGAAAAGCCTTATTGCGTTGCGGCCCTAAGTAGCTATGGGGTCTTGATGTACTTGGAACGGAGACCGCTTACCTGAGTATGGCGGTTCGGTAGCCGTTCAATGATAGCATGAGATCCTCGCTTCGGTTCCGGGCGTCATAGGGCAATATCCGCTAACTCGAATCAAGGAATGAAAGTTAGCGGATGCTATAATCTATTCCTACGCTAAGGATATACGCTTTGTCTTACTTCTATGTCTGAGTTTAGGTTTTTCTCTTTTTTGGCTGCATGCTCCTGAATTAGTGATTCTTAACCCTCCTAGCCTATGCTCACCAGATTTTGGACTTCTTCAAAGTGTGGTACAGGACACCTTCATCAACAATCTCTGTTCAATTCATCAAGAATGCAGTCCCTGTGAATGCGGGGAACCGCTCAATCGAGCTGCCAGTATTTACAGAGGAACCTCAATTTGATCCTTTAGAAGTCAAAAGGAAAAAGCTAGTTAAAGCGTCAGCTACTTATTTCGCAGCTATTTTGCTTAGTATAGCACTTACAGAATCACTTTCTTATTTAGGTATTTTACCATCTTAGAAGATCTTCTCAAAGCTGTACGATATGTTAATCGGATTCATACCTCATACTATGATGCGGGAGCAGCTCTTGCATTATGTCTTTTCTTCTGCCTCGGGTTTTCTCTTCCTCATGTAGACGCAAAAATCTTGAGTTTCCTTAATAAAAAAGAATGCGTTGGCGTTCTTTCTTTTTTGAAGTGGATCCTCTTTTTCTTTGTTTGTTTAAAGGCTAGCTTTCCCGCTTTGGTTCAGTTACTCTTCTCTTCTATGATGCTCTTACTCCGATCTCGTAACTCATCAAGAAGGTGACGGTTTCACATCCAAATCGAATGCTAAAGGCTAGACGCTCTCCTTATCCCCCCTCCCCGTCAGCCTTAGTCTTATCCAACTCGAAAGAGAGTGAAGTGAGCCGTTGGCTATGCGGCACGAACGATAGAAGAAGAACTGACGGAGGGTTAAAGTCCAAAGGAAAGAGTTTTTTGAAGCCCTCCTACATTCCTCTGTGCTATAGGGCTTACATCTTTGGGAAGACAAGACAGATCATATTCATATAAGGGCCTTACCTACGCTCCAATATCTATATATCCCTTAGCTATTTGAGAGTACACAAGCTTAGCTACTTACTTGTTGATTCGAATAGATCCACTGGGTATAATCAAAGTGTTCTCTACTTACGTGAAGTGATAGAAAGGGTCGACTCTCAATGAACTTCTCAGCCCTACTTTACCATCTTTCTTCTTTACTACACTCTGCTTGGATACTATTGAGACAGAAGCATACCTTTCACTTAGACACAAGGATTCTTAGATATCAACTACATGCCCTCTTATCTCTATATAGCTGCCACCTTCTCTCTTATTAGGGAGTGGCTAAGGTATTTATTGAATCTATTTCCTTTCTCCCCTTTGTTGAGTCTGTCTCGCTAGTCTTCCCAGTTACATGAAAAACAATAGAAGATAGAAAAAGGGAAAGCTACTAACACTCTATCTAAAAGGGAATAATGGTAAAATAAAAAGTCTTGGAGTTGAGGACATGAGTTCTTCTTACCAAGCATCCTTCACCTATAGGGTTTCATTTCCTAGGTAAGTGAGAGATTCCACAGAAAAAGAAGCAATGATACCTCTCTATAAGCTTGTTATCTTTCCTATTCTCTTGACTCAATCAAAAAGCTGCTTCACAGTCATACTACTACTACTCTTTCTACCTTTTCCAAGAACTTCCATAGCATAATAAGGAGACAATTCAGATAGATAAGAATGAAAGGATACAACCCTTTTTCTCATATAGCTTCCAGTACTTTACCAGCGGGATGGCAGTCAAACTTTTACTAAAGAATCCTTCTTTCTAAGACTAGGCTATCCAGTCAGATCCATACGCTTAGCCCTAGAGATTGTCTTATCTAATTTAATAGGCTAATCAGGCTAGTTACACATACTTTTCTAGCCAAGCAAGTTCTCTGATCAAAGGTTAACTTCCATTGCCCCTTTCTGAGTTAGATTACACTTATCCATCTACCTAACTGAGCAAGATAAGCTTGTCCATTCTAATGCAAAGAGCAAGGAACTAGTAGGAGCTAGTGGTAAGAGAGAATGTGCTAGATCTTTAGTGCTATATTTGTAGTTACCTCTTTTCCTCTATATCTTGTAGGTGAGAGAGACCTTTGGACTCACTTTTTCTAAACTATTAGAATGACATCCTTGTTCTAGGGACAGGGTAAGGGAATACTAGAGACTTAGAAGTAAAGAGGACCGTGAGAAAGGCTTTTATTCCACTTGGGCCTATTGCGAGATCTAATATGCATAGAACTTTAAAAACTTCAATAGAGAGTAGGTGGGGATATATCCTGTCTTAGAATTGTTAGGGTCCCATTCCAACTAGAAAGTAAAGTATACCCTGGAAAGCTTTTTACACATAGAAGTTTCATTGAGTCTTTCTTATATGCTCAGTCATGTGCTCTGGAAAGGTCTTATCTAGAGTAGAGAGTTCTCTTCCTAGGTTCAGTGCCTTATAGTGGGTTTTCATCAGACTCTTAAGCCTTAACGCTCTGACTACCTGCCTTTCTTTCTAGCTCTATAGGGAGGAGAGAATCTAAACAGCTGTACTGACAAGAGAGCACTATCCAAGGTTGGGTTCCACTTACTTGCTTAGCCTTTTCAAAGTGAGTAGGGAAAGAGAAAGTGCTTCAATTCAAAGATGTCTCACAACTCACAAGATCTGTTGGGAACAGCTTGAGGCCATTTGAGCGAAAGATTGAGCATTGGATCAAGAGAGTGCATTAGCCGGCTAAGTCGAAGCGTATCAATCCCAAGGTCGGCCTACAGATATCACTTTTAGGTCTTCTTCTTTCCAGCGGAGGGAGCAAGGCCATTCTGAGGCTCAACCCCTTAAAGCTTAAAGAAAGTACTGCTACACGCAATAAGCCAATCTATCTACATGATTCTCACATCTTGATCTTTCCACATTCGTATCATTGGGTAAAGCTTTTTTCTGCACTATTGCCAGTTACTTCAGCGCCTCTCTTTCTAGACCAGAAGGAATTGAGTCGATCGATGATTTACTCTTTTGCCGGTAGTCCTTCGTAGTGCTTCTCAACCTATATCCTGATCTATGGGACCCTCTTTGTATTTGTATGTACGCCTATAAGAGAGGTTTCTATGGTGATTTTCGTTATGTAATCGATGTCTGCAGTCTCGCTTTCTGCTCATTCGTAACAGGAGGGTATTTCTTCATTCTTCTCGTATAGAAAGAAAGATGCTACTGTCACTAAGGGAATAGCTCCCCTTCTTGTCTCGCTTAGGTTTTTTTTTTTCTCGATGGGAAAAAATGAGTTTCTGTCCTACCCCCTTCGTGAGACCTAGTTGCTTTCCCCAAGTGAGTTTAGTAGCGGAGCTGAAAATAAGAGCCTTTTCTTGCAGAATCTAATCCATCCATCATAACGAAAAAGACTAGCTTCGGGCTTATCTATCCACGCTACGCTAGAGATGGAATCGACGTTCCCACATAAACTCATGCTTAGACGAACTTCTCGATGCACAGTCGGGGCAGGCTTCTCTGATTGGAACAATCGCTCTATTCCCTTTGCCTTTTATTTTAGGAGTAGGAGCTGCACTGTTTGGCTTTTATGGTTGGGAATACTTCGCAACAGGTCCTACGTAGATGCCCGGCAGCTTCAACAATTCTTTGAAAGGAGGCAGCCTTCTCTTTTAGCATCGAGTTCACTCATCCATGCCCTTGCCTTACCCGACCGATTGGCTTGAAGCTTGATTCTCCTGATGTCAGAAAAGGTGTTCTATCGCATTCTTTTAGATATCCACGTGTGATACCTTCATTTAAGCAGCTTCTCAGCTAAGGGCTTTGGGAGGCCGGAAGGAACAGCAGGGCAGAATAGACTACTATAAAGAGCTTCCACTTCTCTTTTCAAAAGGAGAACTCAATTCAAGGGGTATTCTAATCCTCTGGAAAAGAAGAAAGCAGCACTTTAGCGATTCCAAGTTCTTTACTAACTCAGTGTCGATCTCTAAACGCCTAATCTCACGACTGGTCAAGAAAGCAAAGTTCACTCTCAAGCTAGGATGCGGATCCAATCTAAAAAAAGTTTTAGAGACGTCAAATTGGCCTAAACCCGATTTCCACTCATAGAGAATCGAGAAAAAAGACTAGTTTGAGGAAACAGCGTATTTTTGTCCTTGATAAGGCGAGAAAGTACTTTCACTTCTTCTTTGACTCTCCCTTCTTCTCTTATGATATTAGAGTTAGAAGGACAGATCCTAACCATGGAATGGAGTAGTTCAGAAGGCGTATTCGATTTCAAGAAATTAAATATTTTATTAATAACGTTTGGGAACTAGCCGGTAGATCAACTGACATGGTCTACGATCATAAAACGATAGGAATAAAATCCTTTGCTAGCTTTGACCGATCAAAAGATCATAATCCGCGGCAAGGAAGGCCCACGCTATTCAAAGCAGGCAGAATAAGATTTCGGTAAGAACCTAGTAATTTATCTTTATTTTCCCTCCCCAACTCTACAAAATGAGAGGAAGAAACTCCATAACATAAGGGGGAAAGCTCCACTCCTACTCCACCTAAGTGGAATCCAGTGAAGAAGACTGGAACCTGAAAAGGCATCTTTTTCAACACTTTGATTAGTGTAACTACAAACCGCATTCTAGCAGCCCTAAAAAAAGAATCTCTAGCGAAGCTGTCAACTCAACCTAAAGAAAGCGATCCGCTAGTCTAATCTATTCTCTGCTTTCGAGCAGTGAATTCCGGCCAGTCAACTTAGATGTCACTGGACTGGGCAAAAGCCCTTCAGTCAGTTTAGATACCGCTCCTGCTGCGTAAGATAATGTTGTAGAGGAGTTTGTTGTCCTCAACGTTGACCGATTTCAAGAAGAGTCTAATCTAACGGGTCAAATCAAGTCAGTTTTTCATTGACCTTAGAAGATGATTTCTTTTCCCCGAAATCCAGTACTGTCGAAAAAACAAAATAAAAATCTAAAAATAAAATGGAAAGAAACTAAGATAGAACCACTAACTATAAAGATAAAGGAGGTGACTGTAAAGGTCTCCGACCGAGGCTTTCATAGAAAGGAGCTTCGGTGTCACACTGGTCTGGGCTTGTAGGGGCACCAGAAGCGGGTCTAGAGCCTGCTTCACACCCAAATCTCTTTTTGGACACTCAAATAAATAAAGCGTGCCCAACACCAACGTACAAGACAGATGCCAGGGCAATGAACCATAACCCCATTCAATATGGTTCCGACCTGCCTTGAAGCAGGAAGAAGAGCACCCGGGAAGGAGGACTAAGGATCTAATCTTCCCCAAGAGGGGAGAATAGGAAAGCAAAGGCTAAGGCAGGGGATCGGATTGAGCACTTTCATTCTTCCGGCGGAATCAAAGGCAGACCTCGATGCCCAGAAGAAGGAAATAGATTCTTTATCCGCCTTCCTTAATGAAGACGAGGATTTTTAACTACTCGTATCAGCTCAACCAGTTGGAATATCCCTTGATCTCGTATCCGTTGGTCAAGATTAGGAAAGTTTTCAATAACCCAGTGCTAGTGCAATTGAATCAGCTCTTGTCTTTCTTATCTCAGATGCGCCTGGTCTTATCTTTTTCTCCTTTCGCCTAGGACTAATTCCACTTCTTCTTTTTGATCTCGTTCGTCTTCTGTTCGTTCTTAGTTCCTCGACTTTTTGGTGCAATAAACCTAACCAACCTACCTCTTAAGTTAAGAGGAAGTTGCTAGACTGACTTACTAAGGCTTTCAGTAAAGCTAGTTGCTAAGAGTACTACTTTGCTAGGCAGCACACTCCTACATTAGCGAACTCTCTCTGGGCCCTCTCTCTTGCATTTCTGAAAAAATAGGCTGCCTTAAGAAAAGTTAGAGGATTTCTCCTTCATGCCCTTGCTCGCCCAACGCTAAAGCCCTTCCTTCCGTTCCTGATGAAACTACTCATCCTTAGAGATGCTCCACAGATGTGGAATAACATATTCTTTAATCGACGGTAATTCCGCAAAGAGAGGAGCTTAACGCCCTATTTCAATTAACTTAGCGAGGTATGAAGTAAAATTAACTTACTTATGTATGGGGGTCAATATTCAAAAAAAATAGAAGGAATAGCATTATGTAATCAATAAGGAGGAAGGCGGATAGGGCGCACGCTCAAACGAGGTATGCGGAGAAACTGCCGACTTGGGTAGTAACTGCACTCATTGGATGCAGAGTAAGCGCGCGAAAGCATTGATTGAATGGCTTGGTCGATCAAAGATAAATCTATCTCACCTTTATTCTTCTTCAACATCGCCGAGCCGAGCGGAGCTTTATTTAGGGATGGGGAATAGTACTTGTGGTGCTTGCAACGTCAAAAAGTTTGATTCCTGTTCGAGGTACCGGATTTGCTGCTTTCAGGAATTACCTGGTGCTTGATTCTAGGGTTGGAAGAACTAGGCTTAGAGCCGATAGAAGTAGTTGAACTTTCCCTGGCTGTTCTATCATGAGTTTCATCCTTTTAGTTTCACTTTTAGCCATGTTGTTAGAGGCAACCGCAAGGCACTAGTCTTCTGTCTTTGGTCCTATGGTGGGGAGAGAGAGCGGAGTGGGCGGGCTTATCTCCACGGGTGCCCTTATGTCACTGAGTAATGAAAGCCGTCTATGTCTGCGCCGCCGGGATGAATGGACTACTTCAAAGCATCCCTGGAAGTTAGGCCAGCCAGGATCCTCTCCAGCTAGTCTTTAACTCCAAGGAATGCGGATACTATTAAAGAAAAAGACTCTTCATTTATTTATGGAAACGGACAAAGCTCTTTCTTTTCTTAGCTGTATATCTAGCGTCAGCATTCTAACTGGAATTTCGCACCAGTCGTCAAATTTAGATTCTGTCTTAGGGGTTCTGGCAAGTTTGACGAAGACAAGCAAAAAAGATTCCCGGACCTTCACGGACATCGAGGCAGAGTGCAGCCTCAGTTATGTTATTGGTCGTAGGAAACCCCAGCTTAGATGCCTTCGGGATCCTTCTGGTGACAAAAACACGATCCCAATGCCATTATCCTTTCTCGACCCAGCCTAAGGTAAGGCACTTCTTTTAAGCTCTCCTACGCTTTTATAAGGTCTTGGGGGCAATGAGGGTCCAGCGGAACTGCTGATATCTCTGATCAAAAAGACTGTTTGTTACCTATTTACATTTTCGTCCTTATTCTCGTACTTCCTAGAGTGGAAGGTATGAGTTCGACACCCGCTTAGCCACAAGGTAAGCTCCAACACATGTTTCGTTAGACCGTCAGCGATTTATAATATAGAACTTGAATGTCCGCCAGTTCCAAGAGTGCAGTCTACGTAAATACCGTAACTTTTTACATTGAGGTGCTCTAAAGCCTCACTTATCATCACTGGTATATGTCTTATAGCAATTCCATCCATTGAAGCAATTAAACTGCCTTCCTAAAATTTGTGGAATCACCCGCAAAGTATAAATTCACTAACCAATTTACTCAAGATTGAGGTTGTCTCGTGAGAAACTCCTACTTTATTCTACTTGCTCGACCTTGGAAATTGAATTTGGCTGAATAAGGATTTACAACCTTTAGGTCTTCTCCTGTATAGTGAGTCTAGTGCTTCCATCAAAGGAAAGACTCGGCTCTCACTTTGTTAACATAAGGCATCTATAGGACCTGTTTTCGTATGATGAGTATCAGTTCTGGGAAGGGGAGGTGCTACGCGCCTTCAATGAAATATTATCCACTGGTACATTCATTCAGACTAGGCTAGGGGCCTTCTCTTTATACACAGCACTAAGAGAAAAGAGACTAGAAAGATATAACTATAACCGGTTTGATCAAAAGCATTTTATTGAACTGGATTGCAAGAACTTAATATATCCTACCTTACCCCCAAAAGAGACGGGATTATGCCTTACAACCTTCACACTCGCTTAATAAATAAAGCAGGATACTAAATCGAAGATTCCACATCCCCTTTTTTGTGCAGCTATGAAGCATGGAGATGTCCTTTCTTTCTCTACACCTGTAATTCAAACTATTGCGAGCAGGATGCCAACTCATGTTCCTTCCACTAAACTAATATATAGTTAGTTGGTTTTATAAAGACTCAATAATGTTTTTTGAAAGACTCTTCCATATAAAAATTTCCCTAGTCAAGAATTAGATTAGGGCAGAGATTAGACAATGTCTTAAAAAAGGCCTTATGGAGCAACTGGAAATATCTTCACTTTGACGTCTGTCAATCCTATGACTTGCCCTAGAACTTGAAAATATCAAAAGCGCCCCAGCTGATTTGACGCGGATTTCTCTATCCTTTTATAACTTACTTGATTGGAGTAATTACCAGACTGAAACCGGGGTGAACCGGTGGAAAACTAGCGTTATAGGTCACTGTAGTTGGCTGGGGCTTGACTTATCCCAACTATAATACTGACTATGCATAGACTAAAGAAAGGGGACATTAGGAAAGCTCTCACACCGCCGATTCAGTGGGTCCTTAAAAGATACCAGGCTTCCGAGTGGCGGAACTGATCAAGTTGTATTCTTTGTTGAGTAAGAGATCAACTTAACTTAGAGCCTTACTTTTCTTATGCCTGGTTTTTATAGCTTGCACTGCAGCCAAAAAGACGGGGCTCTTATATTCGGTTAGGGAGTGACGGGTGAAGTTTAACGGCCAACTTCCATTACATTACTTGACTCTCGTACCACGGGTTCGATTCCGGATCCCTTGCTAAGGAAAGGACCGGGCAGATATTATGTATAAATGGTAGGTAGACTGGCGGCTACCCACTTGTAACTTTAGGGAATCTGGCCTGTCAGTATACATTAGTTGCGTTGAAAGACTCCTCCTGCCGAGGAGAAGGTAAGGAGACTACTACTAGCGATACCAAGCCAAGGTTGAAAGATAAAAATAACAGGCAGCTGGTGAACCATACCGAGCTAAAGCAAGGTACGACGCTATCAAGCTTTGTTAGTACTCGACTGAAAGGGGAGGGTCTTTTGCCCTTGAGACCTCGTCAACTACTTAGTCGTCTAGAAAAAGAGAAAGCACAACAACCTTGATCTGCGGCTTTGAACCGATTGGAGGGAGTTCTAACGATCGTAGCGTAGGCCAAGCTGGTAACTCAATTAGACTTTCTTTCCCAGCTATGGATGGTGGGCCCCTATCTCTCCTCCTTAAGAGCCCTTAACGCATTCCATAACTGAATGAGCTTCCCCGGAGTAAAAGTCCGTGGACTACAACGCTGATCAATCCAACGAAATAATCCCGGCTAGGCATCAGGCTCGATTCTCGGGATCACTAATCACTAACAGAATCGGAAAGAAAGAGAATGTCCTTACTAAAAACAAAGAAAGTCGGATACTTTCAAGGAAATGGGATTCATTCGTATTCTTAACCTAAGGATAGCGAAAGAAAGAACAAGGGAGGCCTCATTCCATTAAGCAAGTCCCCGAGCTAAGAGCAGGGCGGATGAAGTCGACAAATCTAAGGGTAAGGGCCCTTTGCTTTTACTTTTAGTATCTACTTTCTCTCCGGGCCAGTCCTAAAAGCCCATCAAATTACGCCTTTCCCTTCCCTCAAGAGCTAAATCGACTGCGGATCTTAGCAGCATCGCTTATTCCTCCATCTTCTTAAATATTAAATAGAAATAGCATCGGAGTCGTTCACTATTCTCTTTCTCGCTTTCTAGGTTTCGAAAGAGAATTAAGCAGAAGTGATCAACGAAGACCTAAAAGCAGTTATATAAAGCACTGCTGCCATTTCCTTTGCTATCTTTCAGTCCTAAAGTGAAAGTCAATCAAGAGGGTAAAGTAAACTCGATCTATCTTTCCGCCCGAACTTCTCACCTGGTATGTCCTGTATGCCCTACCAGGGGAATCCTGGAGTTACTGAAGGATATTCTGATTCAAGCTCTGAACAAAAGCTCATTCTTTTCTCTATTGTACCCTCATCGGCATCTCCTTACGCTGATTCAATAGCAGCTGGATTGTGAACAAGAGCTGAAACACGTGAAAGCTCAAAGCTACTGGTTCTGTTCTGTCATACTCTATTCTAGTTCTTTCTACTCTCGAGTTACCTTTCGAGCAGACTCAGAAAAAGAAGAAGCCCACGAAGCGGTAGCAGCTACTTCTTCTGCTTCTTCGGTTGTTGCCACCTAATTAGCTACGATCAATGAAAATATCGTAATATAAGAAAGCTGTGCCACGAACAGCGCTTTGCCCCTTCTATATAAGCTGCACTACGCCGAATGATAAAGATTTCCTGCTCCCATCTATTTGTTGTGGGGCATCCCATGCTTTCTGTTGGTCAACAACCAACAAGCAAACCTTATCTATTGTTTACTCGTACAGGAAGGGAGCTCCTTCTTTCTGGAAGTAAGAATTTCTTTTTTCTCAAATCAATCATGCCTCAACTGGATAAATTTACTTATTTTACACAATTCTTCTGGTTATGCCTTTTCTTCTTTACTTTCTATATAAAAATATGCAATGATGGAGATGGAGTACTTGGGATCAGCCGAATTCTAAAACTACGGAACCAACTCCTTTCACAACGGAGAAAGAAGATCTGGAGCAAGGACCCTAACAGTTTGGAAGATATCTTGAGAAAAGGTTTTAGCACCGGTGTATCCTATATGTACTCTAGTTTATTCGAAGTATCCCAATGGTGTAAGGCTGTCGACTTCTTGGGAAAAAAAATCACTTTGATCTCTTGTTTCGGAGAAATAAGTGGCTCCCGAGGAATGGAAAGAAACATATTCTATTTGATCTCGAAGTCCGTGAAGGGCACAGGATTCAAGCCTGGATGGGGGATCACTTGTAGGAATGACATAATGCTAATCCATTTTCTACGCAGCCAAGGAATCGTAGTAAGATAGACAATAGGCTGAGAACGATTGGCTAGGTCGTTCGGAATCGATTCTTTCTCGATCAGAATAGTGGAATGGAAAGCACTACAAGAAAGATATACTCTTTTTCAAATCGCCCCGCGGTTCATAAAGTTTTTCGAAATTCTCTTATCTTTTTTTTATTTTAGTGGGGAGGTTCGGGAAGGGAGCGAGACCAAGAAGAAGAAGAGGAAGATCAGAAGCTAATCCTTGTCCGGGAAAGGCGTATTAGAAAGGATGTCCCCCCATAAGAATAAGAGCTTCAGAGGGAAGGTACGCACCTTACTCGACTAGAAGAGGACCAATCCGAAGGGGTCCTAACAAGGTCGGGGAGTTCTGTCCGTCTACTTTCTTAATATGGAACTGGGATTGAGACTTTCACTTTCATGCTAGGAGTTGAAGATGGACTAAGCTGTTCCCCCAAGAGCAGTCCAATCTTAACGAGAAAGAAAGTCAGTAGCTCCTCGAATTCCCGAGGCCGACCCGTAACACCTTCTACTTACTATGAACTAGGATCAGCTCATAACATAAACTCAAAGACGCCAGAAAAGCACATTTAACGCGGTTCATCAGGTTGTTCAGAGGCTCAGGCTTTGGATTAAATCATAAATGCACCTCAACCGAAGGTACTGCAAAAAAGGAGTCTAGTTTCATCTTCGAGATTCCCTGACTGTAAGGCATCCCAAGGAGCGTGAAGGATTTGAAGCTGAGTAGCCCGATAGCACAGGCAAATTGATTTGTTCGATTCGGCCCATCTTTTTGCGATTTAATAAGTAAAATAAAAGGCTATAACCTCTTCCTGCTCTTCCCAAGCAGCAAGAACAAGAGGGGATCTTGCCGATTCTGATTAACTTGCGAAAAACAGGGAAAACTAAATCACATCTTCCTCTTAATTAAGGGCTCGATAAGCATAAGCCTTTTCTATTAGTCCCACAGCTCCTTACAGAACACTTGCTACCGTGGCCTAAAACGCACCTTCGTAGAGGAACGTGCTACTTTATAAAAGACCGGGGCAAAGGAGCCAAGACAGTAAGACTGTTGCTAGCACGACTTATTGCTTTAAAATATCTTTCTTCATATATGATACCGTCCGCTTTTATATCCGAAACTATAGAACAAAAGAAATATAGATATTCCCATGGTAGGAATAGGACAGTTGCACTAAGGAAGAGAGCTAGGGATTTGATAAAGGTGATAGGACAGGGTTCCAAACCTGCCTTAGTCTCAAATAGGGCGCAAGCTAAGGATATGTATACCTGGGTGAAACTTTTTTTATTGGGTTTATGAGTTGCTTGAACCGACTCATTCGAAAGCGTTGAATTCAACTGGAACTGATTGCTGAGATGTTCAGCGAGCAGCAGATTCAGCGGGCGAACTCGGGAGACAGCCCCAGAACCCGGCGAGAAAGATTTCGAAACGTGTATGAAAATCATACGAGTCAGTCATAGTTTTTTAGCTCTGAGTCCGTGATTAGTCAGCATAAAGAAGAAAGCTATCTCCATCCACTACCCCCTCGATGACTGATCCCGAATTCCTCCCAAAGTCATCTTTCCTTACCTATCCCCATAAAAAATCCCTATTGCAACTCACCGAAGAAAGAAAGGGCCTTGTAAGACCGATGTGAAAGGAAAGCGAATGAAATGTGGAGCACATCCAGAAGAATAGAATAAGCAAGCAACTTTTTTTTATAGGAGTAGTGGTGCTTAGGAGTTTGAGCTCTTACTTTTCGTAGTAGTAGTTGCTGGTCTAGTCTATTGGCGAAAGGAAGGTCACCGCTGCTTTTGCCTGATTGTCTGAAGTGAAGTAGCCTTCCCGCTTAGCTTTCATTTGACACTGAACCGCTGTTGCTGACTACCACCGGGATGTAACCGCTGCCCTCGGCCCTAACAGCTTATTTACCCCTTAGATGAAAAAGGTCGGACCTTATGCTATTCTATTCTTTTTTCACGTCAGAAATTGCGGTCCGGGTAAAGCTCAACATACACCTTCGGGGGATAGAGAAAAAGAGTGAAAAGGTCTTATTGTATTGATTCCCGAAGTGAACTTACCGTGATTGCTTTAGGAGTTTAAGAATGTCGAGATGAAAATAGAGGGGGATTAGCGTTGAGAATTCGAGATTCCAATCCACGAAACAACTGCTGCTTATTCAGGTACTGGCTAATGCTCCTATCGAAGATTCTCGAAACTCTCAATCAACTATGGGACTCCTTTCTGGCAGGGGAGATTCCTTTGATAGTTGTGGAGCTCTGTGGCTGGGATGTCCAATCTCTCGATGACAAACGACTCTGTGCTCCGGTGTAATAGCATGTGTACTAGAGGGGCTGAGTATTCATTCCATAATATAAAGAAGTTTTTTTTCTTTAGCACAAGGGTAGAAGGAAGCCTAGAGGCAAGGGCGTTAGCCTCTTCCTGAAATTGTGCTTAGTCTCGCTACCTCTTTAGTTGCCGCCCCCTAAAAGTCAGTGCTTGCTGCAGACCGATGAGCATGGATTATCCAGTATTGAGCAGCGGTCTAGCATCCCTACGCCTTCTACTAGTCTAAGCCACGCTGGGACTGAGAGTGGAGTCATTCCCGTGTGAATTAAAAAGGAATAGAATTACCTCGGTGTCGGCTCTGCTTGTTGTCGGAGGATGAAGGGATCTTCGCCTTTCTCCCCCCTGTGATTAGGGCTCGCCCGCCCAGTCTAGTACCAAAGCATCCCGGTTCAATACCCGGGAGTAGAAGAGAGAACTCCTCTTTCTCATAAGTAGTGCTTCTCCTTCTCTACTACCGTAGCTGTCGGAAATAGCTAATTTTACTTCTTTTCCCCTTTCCCTCATCTTCCTAATGGTGTTGGCAAGAATCTCTTCGCGAATAGAACTATTATCCTTCTAAGACTTTTAAGGACGCTACAGGTGATCGTAGAAAGAGAGACTTTTTTTAGTTTTTTCCTCAGTTCGGATTCTTATCTGCTTCTCGGGAAGATGAAGAGGAGAGTCGTCAAAGGGATCAATAGTTTTCTTTGAGTCTTCTTGTCTGCGGTGGGGAAAGCATTCCGGTGCGATGTCTCCGGTTTAGACACCTGGCGCCAACCTTCCTAAAACGCTCTGTCTTTAGGTGAAGGCGAGTAGGTCAGCGCCAAAGACTGGAAGTCTATTTAACAATGAAAGACAGATTCTTGATCTTCTAGCGCTTTGGTGCGCAGGCTTGGCTCCGGATCTTTGAAAAAGTCCTCGTTCTAAAGAAAGTAAACTTAGGCATCTTCAAGAGCTATATGCTTAACACATGCAAGTCGTATTAGAAGTGGAATAAAAAAAGACTTTTATAGTACCGAAAAGTATTTGCAAGCAAACCAGTAATGCCACGGGGTTGAGAGTTCTTAGATGAAGCCTATGTTAAACCCACTGGGAAAAAGAAGAGACCTGCCATACTATAATCTCCCATACCTTAATGCCTACCTTCCGCCTTTTACTATAAGCGAAGATGATTAAGAATATGCGGGCATAGGAAGTTCTAAAAATAATGCATGACTTTCAGGGTGAAAATCACATTATTTAATCGCTTTCGGTATTTACTTACTATTTACTTTCAGGATTGGAAAAGTGTTCGTACTACTAATAAGCATTCGGCTTTCGAATCCTCGCTGCGCAATGAAATTCTTGCGTGCTCCTTCGGGTGTGGTTGCAAGATCTCGCTTTCAGTTTTAAAATGTGTATGTAGCTTCCTTGTACAATAGCTCTCTCTCTGAGAGAGTGATCGGGAAGCATTCTCTCTTTCCCTCCGTATCTGACCCACCACCCTTGCTTAGCTTGCTTCGTGGTCTGGCTTGGTCTAAACCTACCTTTAATGGCTTGTTTACGTACTAAACTAATGGTTCAATTTCTTACTTTTCTTCTCTAGCTTGAAAAGCCCTGTGTTATCACTCTTAACCTTCCGATCGATGGTCAAGAACCTCTTTCTCTTTAGAAAAAACAACAATTTGAACTTCTCGTATCGTATAAGGGCTGAGCTCGTTGGCTACTTTTCCTCTTCTGGTTCTTTTCTCCTCTGGGAAGAGAACGTTCCTCTGCTTCGATTCGATTCTGGGAATCAGGCCAAAGGCCTTCTCCTTCATCTGCTTTATCTGAGGCGGATGTTGAAAGAACAGCTTCCGATTCGGATGCTTTTTAAAGAGCTGCTTCAGCAGATTATTCTAAAACAGTTGATTAAGCGGATTCGTATGCTTCGGGTGCTTCTGTTCCAGCTTCCTTACCCTAGGAATTGAATTTTACCTATTCTCTCTTGTTTAATGAAATTCCTGTTTTAGAGAGAGTGGGAAAGTCAGAAAAGCTGGTGTCTTCCGCCCGAAGAATAGAGAGAAAATCCTTTTTCTTTTCCTTACTCATACGATTTTTCATACCTGTCTCGAATTTCCTATTTCCCCTAAAGAGAGGCATCCAATTTAGAAAAATGTTTGTATATCATATAGCGCCAGTCAACATGAATTTCCCTTATAGCGACATGTCAAAAATGGAAATCTTTGATCTCGCCATGGCCCACTACTTTTGGGTTGGGCATCTTTCAGGGGTCGTTCCTTAAGTTAAGGGAAATCGAGTTTAGGCCAGAGATTTTCTCAATGATGTCAGTTTCGCGCATAGGTGGGAAAAGCCCTATTCTGACTGACCGGACCAATGCATGGATCTTATGCTCTGATCATGCCACGAACTAATCTACTCCGAATAATTGACCTAAGCTGCTCTTTCTTCCTGCCAAACCACTCCGGGGACTAGACCTTGGGTTGTGGGCTAGGCTGAAGACGGAGTAGCATCAGTCAACTTCCTTTCTTTTACCATTTTTAAAAAGTATGCCGCACCATGAGCATCTACGCTGCCTGAAAGAAGGAAAGATCCTAGCCCACATCTCTTTATCCAGAACGGTGTCACTAACGGGCCTGTTTAACTCATTCATCACGGTTGACGGGGAAATCCTTCATAGGAGAGTGTGCTACTCCTTACTAAGCCTTTTTGGAGTGAACTGTAGTGGGTTGCAAATTTTCTCGCTTCGTGTGATTTGAATCAAACCTTTCCAGGATGCTCGCTTCCAAGCATTTAGTGTGAGTGCCATCTTTTATTACCTGACTACTTTCTATGACCTATAACGAAAAAGAAGCATATGGAAAGGGCCCCTTAGGACTACTACGGACACCATTTATCACTGGTTCCATATCGGCTTTCATCACAATGAAGAATCTGGCTTATCCTATTCTCTTTATCCTAACTGTATGTAAATCAATAATCATCACATTATGGTTACACCACACCATTCGAAAGACGAACCTTATCCTAAGCAGGGCAAGGAAGGTCTCTAATCGACAACAAAGAGATATGCCAATTAGCTAACACTTACTATAAACCTCTTTTCGTTAAATCATATAGTAAAACAGAACTCTTATCTTAGTTACTATTCTCCAATCTCTTTAGGGAGTGAATGACTCATGGGTATGGCGGAAGAAGAATAAGTAATAAATACGACTAGACTTTTAGCTTGAAGGTGGGCAATTGCCTGTTTAAATGAAAGGAAGAGATGAGCGTGATAGGGCTTTACCGGGCTTCTCTCTTTAAGGCTAAGGGTAAGACCTTGGTCAATCAGTTCCTAAGGATATGCCTCTGGAATTGCAATTAGATGGTTCCTGCTTTCAGTAGACAGGGAATTGGATGAAGTAGACATGGGATTGGACAGCGGCAAAGATAGGCCTGATCCAGGAATGGTGATGTCTCGTCCTGACATGGCTTACCCTCCCTAAACCTACTTTAATGGAACATGCCTAGGGCAGAGAAAGGTAAGTTTATCTAGCCCGATAGGCAAAGTTTTTAAGAGAGGGCACTTCGTGGCTTAAACGGCTCTATTTTCACCGTTAGAGAAGAAAGAAAATACATGCATATAGGCAAACCCCACGAACAACTAAACCATCCGGTTCGGGAGCTCCAAGGAGGAAGAAAAGAAATAGGATTCGGATGAAGAATAAGAAAGAGAGAACGATGCCGAGGCTGAAGTCGAAACCTAAGTCGAAGTTCAAGCTAAAGAAGGTGCCTAAGTTTAATTTAAGTCGATACCAAAGCCGGTCTTTATGTCTTAATATGTCTTAAATTAAATTAAATAGGGAAAGACCAAGTGAAAGAAGCTCCCCGAAGAGCTGAAAATAGAGGGCAAGCCACTGTCGATGAACTAGTAGAAGTGAACCTGAGTATAGATCAAGAATCCAGGCTAACTTACTCCTCACCGTCACCTCCTTGTGAAGCGTGCGTCATCTCTTGTCTGAATTGAAGGCATCTCAATTACTACCTAAGGCCTCTCCGACCTTGGTTTAGTCTGATTTCACCCGAACTGCTAATGTAGGGTTTTTGGGGGCACCGGCACACTATTCGTCTGAATAAGTTATCTTTCGTCTTCTGATAGTTCTGACCTGCAAAGTGAGCTCCGAAAACTGGAAACCTATGACCACGCTCAAAATGAAAAAACTAGTCTTAGCACCCGCACAGTAGAGGGGAAGAAGCAGGACATTCTTCGGAAGATAGTTTCAGCATGAAGCTTGCTTGGCATGAACTACGGTTGAAATAGGAGATTCTAATACGAAAACAAAGGTAGAAAGCGAACCAGGAAACGCGAAACTGCGTGAGTGAGCTTAACTCGGGCAAGAAGGAAAGAAAGGCACCTTCGGGCACACAACCGCTGAAGTGAAGGTTTCAAGTCTCCAAACCGGCCAGGAGAGAATAGATGCGCGAAGCAGCCGGTTTGCATTTTAGATCTGGGAATCAACGAGTGAAGAAGCCAGTTGTTCTGAGCGATCCTGAAACAGGGAAGAAAGAGCTCGGTATAGAGTTGGGTGAAGTGAACTTTCAGCATTTCGAAAAGGGAGATCTTCTATAGGGGAAAAGGCTTGCAAAGAATCTCCTGATTCGACGTCTTGTAGAAGGGTGCCACGGCTTTTTGGCGCTTCAGAAGATTCTTCCCTGAAGTCTGACCCATGCAAGCAAGTCAGTAAATTCAGTAGCAATCTGCTTTCAAGCGGCTTTCCTCACAGCACGGGTTTGTTGGAAAAAGAGATTCTTATTCCCTAGTCGCCCAAGTGTGGGTCACTTATATCTTCTATTCAAGCAAGATATAGATCTTTCCTAGTGAAGAAAGAAGAACCTCGGGAATGATTCATCTAGAAAACTTCGGTAAGTAAGCTCTTTCATTCCATGCTGTCTGCCGGTCACTGAGCTTGCGAGAAAGAAACAACTCTTTCTCTAAAGTAAAGCAAATAACGCTCTCGAGAGAAAGCAGCAAGACGCTGACTGGCTCACGATCTCAGCAATCTGAACCTGTGAATACAGATCTCCTTACGTTAGATAATGCTCTTATCAATGTGAGCGAAGATGACGGGGATACGGCAAAGAAATCGTGGGGCAGTGCCCAAACTCTTCGAGGAGAGATTTTCTTCCTTCCTAACATATTCCCACAAGATAGTTAAAGCCAGCTGAGTCATCCCTGACGTTCACCTTCCGCCGTAGAGGAAGATTTCTATTCATAGAAAGAGTTGCACTAGCGGTAGGCACCTTTGGTTTTGGCATAGCTCTCTTCTGATGAGGGCGAGGGGAGGGAATTTATATAAATATAAAGAAAGAGAATGGAAAGTCTGAGGCTGTTCTCAATGAGCTTCAAAGAGAGTCTGCTCACTAGGATGCGAAAACCACTGCTCGGTCTATGGCTATGTCGGATTTCGATGCCCACCTTGCAGGAATGAAATCCTTTGACAAGAGCTTCCGAGAATATGAATGATTTGGCAGCTTTCCCAGTAAAGACATGCTTCCGGTCGTCCTCCTTCACCGCTATGATCCCTTTCTTCCAGCCTTCTCTAAGTCTAAGGATTCGGCTTGCTTCCGTGATTGGTTATTGGCTGGACATTGAATGGCATTGACCGGCTCTTGTCAATAGCAATAGGTTGTTTGGCAGCAAGCGACGAAAGATATGGCTTCTGGTTGTTGTGTCCGAGAATATTAATAGTTTCCGCGAATGTAAGTTGTTTGACAGCTTTACGCGAATCCACACTAGCTAACTTTACACAGAAGGACTCCTTAGTTTATTAGAGGAATTGGATTCAGGAACCTCCTATAACCATATTTTCCCCATCCCTGATGATGAAATGGATAGTTTAGCTAATTGATGTGCCACCCTCTTACCATTCTTATGAGTATCCGCATTCAATTAGAAACTTCAAAATCAAAAGAAGAAATTAGAGCTTAAATATCATCCACAATGTGTCCAATGCTAGGCTCGGGTCTTGTTGGAGCACGGCTCCCACACTGTCTGTCTCCACATCTATTCGGTAAAAGAAAGCTTCCAATGCTAGCTTCATTCCATAGTAGACAGCCCAGCCCAGCCCAGGCTTCGACAACTCCAGCATCAGTGGCGTGGAAATGAAACCCACCAACTTGGTGTTTTTCGGTAGCCACGACAATGGAACTACAACTGAAAAGACCTGTTATCCGAGATATAACGTTTTGAGGAGTTAATGCCCTTTTTTCGGCATGACTCAAGGTTATCATAATAAAGGGTCGTATCCTGCTTTTTTTCCTTTCCATTTCAGACTCACTAAAAGTCGGAAGTTTTAATTCCAAACTCTATAGGTAACCGCATAAAAATGTCTGCTCTTATTTCTCGCCAAAGAACAAAAAGGCGTTGCACTATTTAGTGCGATGTTCATCTCAAGAATAAACATTTTTTGTATTTCTTTTATCGACCGGGGGATTCATTTGATTTTCTTTTTTATTTCTTTTTTCCTCTTGACCTTGTCCTCTCCCCTTATGCCCTATCACGAGTGATTACTCCCCGACGCAGCCTGTTTTTCCCAATCTATTATATCCATATATAATTGGGCGGCCGCATTTTGACCGGAATTTGGTCTTCTTCTGCTGTCATTGGACAATTCTTCCATAATCGACAGCAGTTTTTGAAGCTTCTCGGGCGTGGCCCGTTCCAGGTCGAGGTCCCGCGCGGCATTGTTCAAGAAAGAATCATTGACTTTTCTCTTCCTAAACTGATTCAGGAAGGCTCTCAATGATTCTTTCACTTGGTCTGATGTTGGTGGGGCAGCGTTTGCTGAACCCCCATCCTCGCCAGCAGGACGAGCTTCCTGTGCGCCGAGGCTCGTGTTGGCGGGTTCGGGTTCTTGCGCTGGAACGGGTTGTTCCGCGACGGGATGGGCAGCCGGTTGCCCTACGGGTAGAGTCGCAGCCGGTTGCTGCCCCGGCGTATTTGCGACTCCATGTCTTTCCCCTGCGGAAGAGACTTCCCCGAAGGACGAGTCCGCCCAGCCTACGGAACTGAAGCTCCCTAGGGAGGACAGAGGGGAAGAGTCCGTTTCCGGCAGGGGAAGCCTTGTGCCCGAATCCGACCCAGAGGGCATCATGAGGACCCACTATATCGGATGCTACCCCGGAAATGGTAATGAGGGCCCTTAGCGCCAATCCAGCTAGACCCCCCGAGAGGCCTAGTTTTGAAAGGAGAGAGCGGGCCCCGCTGGAGAGAAGAAGGGCTTTCAGCCTTTCAAGGAAGGCTTCTATCTCCAGGTTAAAGACCAGGCTCCCAAAAAAAAGAAGCACCAATCCTCCTCGTAATCGGAGGATTCGAATGAAAATAGGAATGAGGAGGGGCCTCAATCGTAGAAAGGTATCTAGTTCTCTTTTTTTTTCTTGGCCCCTTTAATCAAATGAAATTACCTCGGAATGCCATTCATTGGAAAGTGAGAAGGTAACCTTTGGGAGAAATCGTTCGAACTTTCTTTTCCTGCCTAAACCAAGATTGCAATGAGAAAAATCCCGTTTCACATAGGTGTAAAAAAGTGAATTTCACTCATAACCAGGGGGAAGTTTGCTCTATATGGTATGGCATATTTTGTCCAAGCGCAGGGTACCCCTCAATCAAATGACCTTGGGGGGGAAGGTTTTTTTTTTTCTCTAGCACAGTCTGGTCAGCGCATCACAGACGCGGCGGACCTAGCACCCGAAATCGCTAGCTTTAAAGGCCATTCCAACCCTGCCAAGATAAGCACCGCAGAAAAGGAGGCAAAGTAATGTGATCCGACGACATCTTGATGAGCCTTCTTCTCACGAAAGACATAGGAAAGACAGAGGGGTTGACGTTCCAGCAATTTCCTAATATCTATCGATGGCTAAATCAAAAGCGGACGAAAGCCTCTCTCTATGGGTGGATTGGTCATAGGCCCTTTCCCTTTCTAAGGTTTGGATTCTCCTTTCTCGGGTTACTTTTCCTTCAAGAGAGAATTCCCTTCTTACTATCTTAATCTTACTGACCAGGGTGAGGGTGGAAATAAATCCCAAAACTGGGCCTGGGAACTTCACAATCTTATAAGACGAATCTGTCCTAAGTTGAGAACCTTTCCATAGACTTAAGTGGGTCCTTCAATCCACTGCTTGTGGACTTTGCAACTTGGCCTATGAAGAGGTTGGGAGCGCGCTGTACACTTGCTATATCCAGCCATGGGCATGGTCAAACCAACTTTACTTGGACTTGGAACCGATAGAAAGCTATCCACCAATTCATTCTATTCTTATTATAACAACAAAACAAGAAAGACTGATTCCCATTTCAGCTAGGCTGACCATATGCAATGATGAAGTGGCGAGGTCTTGCTATCTGCTGGTGCCATTGGTCCTAGGCCTTATCTATTATTTTGGGAGATTCCTGTGGCATATCATCAAAAATATGTGGGGCCCATTTCTTATGTTATGATCGAGTTAGTACGTGAGTTGACCAAACGGAAAGCAGAGGGAAAAGCGCCGATGGCATCGTAAATAAGAATAAAAGCCCCATCACGGACGGCCGGGTTCGAATAAAGGCAAAGAGCACCCGGGCCGTTCCCCCACGCAGGCACAGGTAAACCGAACGTCGATATCAGTCGAACGCCGCAAGTTATTCAGGATTACCGCCTTATTGCATTGCATGAGACGGGTTTCCGAATATCCAGGCCCCCCCACAAACAAAGGAGGGATCTCTTATGTTGTACCAATGGATTTTAGCTCTCGCATTGATCTTTCCCGATCTCCTTGAATAAAGTCTTGTACGCCCTTTCTCGGTCCGGTCGAAGGGGCGAGTAGACTGATCGACCCACCATTTAAGAACCAAACAAAGCAATCGCGAAAGCATGCCCAGGCCCAGTTATAGAATAATGTTTCTTTGTTCGGAAAATAAGCCTCTGATTTCAGCTTTTGTTTCCTCATCTTGTAATTGAGAGATTCGAATCATAGAATACATAACGTGGGGAAGGTCAAGTATGAAAGCTTAGCTCTTCAAACCTTTCCAATTCGGTCTCACCTCTTTCATTGACCCGGAGATCACTCCAACTCTGAGCCTTAACGACGACGTCAACCCTGACTGCCTTTACTCCAAGCCGCCTACCGTGCAACGACCTGGCCTGGGATCAACGAACTCAACTCTTACCGGGGTCGAGAAGCTTACTAACCCCTTTCCCCCCCGAATTTACTCAGTAATGGCTTATATGAGAGACTAATTTACCCTTTTAGTTTTCAGCCAAATAGCTCCCCTATCGTCCATTCCGGTTTCTATCTCTACATACTATCTAACCCGAAGACCATTCGGGAAGTCTGATAACCCGGAGGTCTTTTCTGCGCTTCCTTTTTCAATCTTTGGTAAGGTAAAGGTAGGGTACAATATACCTTTTTTACCAAGCCCCTATTGAGTAAGGCGGAACCAGTACGCTCTTCTGATGACTCAAAGGCATAAAAAACCCTTGAATACCATAGAGCGCCCCCTTTTGGGTATGCAGATGTAAGATGCACAAATAGCTCTTCATCCATATGGATAAAAAAAAGCGAGTCATTTCCGGTGAGAATGTTGTCGTCAACATATAAAAGAAGAATGAGGCAACGACCATGACGTCGACGAACAAACATGGAAGAATCCGCACGGCTACAGTGGAACCCTTTATCAAAAATAAAGCAAAACGAGCTAAATTTCTGAAAGAAGGCACCCTTCGTCAGCTCTTGGTGCCTGCTTTAGTTGTCGGAGGCCGTAACGTAAATCGCTTTCTTGAGCTTGCATACCAGAGAAGAGAAGCCTGTAGTTGGAGGAGGCTGAATAGAAACTTATTCTTGCGAATCCCCCCTCCTTATGTTGTTGAAAGGCATTCTTCACGTCAAGTTGAAATAAGGGCCACTTCTTGATTGCAGCCAAAGAAAGAATGCCACGAATGGTGGTAATTTTTTCAACCTGGGGAAAATGTTTTCCCTATCTTTAAAGGGGTTCGACGTGATATTCTTGAAGGAATCCTTGTTCTAATAATCTAGCTTTGTATCTCTCTATCGAGCCATCTGCTTTATGCTTGATCTTGGTAAATCCACTTGCAGCCAATGGCTTGTTTCCCTGCAGGCAATGAGACTGACGTCTTATTCTTTTTTTCCTGGGCATCTTCCTGCATAGCATTTCTCCAGCAAGAATGATTGAAGGCTTCAGCAAATGATTCAGGTTCATGAGAAGATTGAACTGACATGAGGTAAGCTCGATGTTTTGGGGACATAAGATAAGACAAAAAGACTTAAACAAGATAAGAAACTCACGAGGATCGACGAACCTGAGAGAGGGATCCTGAATCTGAGGAAGCGACTGGAAGGGAAGCAACTGGGCTGCTGATCTTCTGGAGTAGTCTTACCTGGGGAAAGAGACTGTAATCGCCGCCGAGAATAAACATGCTGCGCCGGGTGATTGGAATCCTCTTATCTTAGGTCAGCTGAACAGGCTGACAATCGGCAGATGGCCTGAAGAGCACGGCTGATCGTAACATCAACTGCAGAAGAATGAGGTTCGAGTTGATGAACAGGAGAAGGCCGCAATAAATCTCCATCACCACCCGGTGCTGATTAATTAGATTAAGGAAAATATGAGGCGACCCGAGAACATTCGGGACATCCAAGCCGATGCGATGGTAATCTCGTCCTTAGTTTCCGAATCTAATGGAGGTTTCAATCCGACGGATCGTAATTGGAAGGTAAAACGAGGCCTCGACGGAGATGATGGATGGCCTACTCTGACTATAGTTTCGATCTCTAAGCGGGATTTTAAGTCCCTTTTCTTTCCGTGAAGAAGGAGTGGATGTTTTGAACGAGTGTTGAGCGAGTGAAGTGCCCCAATAAGGGCGAGCTATATGTATAAGTGAGCAGCGATTGAACTGAACGTTCAAAGTGCATCCAGCAGGAATCGAACCCACTCTATTATCCATCGCTTTAACCATTCAGCCATGGATGCAAAGAGAGTCAGCGAGTGAACTAGGTTTTGGTATGGATTCTCGAGCTTCTATTTCTTCCGTTAAAGGAGATTCGAGAAAAGATGGAATAGGAAGACGTGTTTCCAGAACAAAGAAGATACGGGTTGAGAGGGGGGAGTTAGCAAAGTTAGACAAGATTGGAATGGGCATAGGAACATGTATTGATGTACCAGATCGGCTAATGCTCCCAGGTTGATGCGATGTATTCCACCAGTTGACTGAAGACTTTATTATTGGTATATCGATCGGTCCAGCACAGATTGAAATAGAAGCCGGTTCGACAGGAAGCTTTTGAAAACGCAGTGCACCCAGGTAAATAAAGAACGAGATGAATACAGAGGTTAAACGAGCATCCCACACCCAAAAGGTGCCCCACATAGGTCTTCCCCGAAACCCTCCAGTAACTAAGGTAAACAACGTAAAAAAAGCACCCATTTCTGTACCGGTTCCGGAAGAGCGAAGAAAAAGGGGGTGTTTTGTTAATAGGAACAAGAAAGTGTTTATAGCCGTAGCGATATAAACAAGAATACTCATCCGAGCCGCAGGAACATGTACATACGGAATACGAGAATTTCCACCTTGTTGAAGATCTAGTGGTGCTACCCGAAGACTTAAATGAATAGCCATCGCTGTTAAGAACAACCGAGATCCAATAAGAATTTGCGAATAGCTTCTGGTCTTTGACATCAAAAAAGAAGGTTGTAATAACGAAATGGACATGTGATAATTTGGTCCTAGCTAGTGGAACAAGAAAGACATTGATCTATATTCAATACGCAATCAAAGGATTTTCCCCCAACGAAGAATTCCCACTGCTTTGTTTTCGCTCCGCTCGTGCGCGGCACTCCTTGCTCGCGGAGCAGCATACCGAAAAAAGAAAATGGAAAGGTCCTTATACACTCAATTCCAATAGTGATCTTACTTGTTTGAAGGAACAAAGTCTTCATTCTTGTAAAATGAAATCGAGAAGATTGCGTTGAATATCGCGCTTTACTTGAGAGTTTACGGAGCTCTCCTCCTTCTTTAAGTCGGTTAAGAGCCGGGAAAACGATCGATGTTTTGAGCTCAAGCTACATGGATCAAAGATATAGGCGTGCCGTTGGATAGCCACATAATTGTCCAAGTTGCGGAAATCGAAATCCGAGCGGGAAAAATTCCTTTTTTTGATGCCGACCTCGAGTATAGGGTAGACTATGCTGTCGATGAGCTTTTCAATGATATAGCCATCTAAGTTATCCGCTAAGAACTGTTCAAAGAACTCCCCCTTTTTTTCATAGGCAGCCTCAAAAAAACTGCACAGGACTTGGTGGATGGCTTGGCAGAAGAAGTAGTTTGCCAAGTTTGCGAACCCCTAAAACAACTGACGCAGAATTTGAAGGAACGAGAAGCCAGCAATTAGAAGAAGAGGTAGTCGATTACGAACCTTCTTCTAATGAGGCTGCAGCTGAGCCAGAAAGCGCTCCATCAATTCCAACAGAAACATGTCTAACATGCCCCCTCAAGCTGAACGTGGGGTTCCAATGTGAAGCTTGCCACGCAAAACAAAAAGGCAAAGCGAGATGTTGACAGAGATTTGGTGAAGACATCTGCTACCTGGTGCTCAGTAGGAATGTAGCGCACTTTGAGTGAACCCCGAGCGACTTTCTACATTGGAAGCACATCGGGAATCGTTTAGTTGAGTGCTTCGAAACGCGCATGTGCCTGAACAAACTTCCCCCGAAACAATGAGTCAAATGATACCTGGCGCCAAAAATCATCACATTTTCGGATGACGAACTATCCGTCGAAGGGCTAGATCATGGCCGACCTCTCCCCTGTTTGATGCAAGAAATAGTTGGCTGTAAGTCATCCAAACCAATTTCTGGCAGAGTGGCAGAATCTTCTTCATCTCCTTCGAATACTGTCCAGTTTTTGCCATTATCCATGGCTGAAGAAGGCTGGAAACTGGCACTTACACTAGAGGAGATTACCTTTTTTCTAAAACTATATGGCTGGCAATTCTCACTGCAACTGGATGGCTAGAAGAAGGGGGATTAAGTAAGACTTTTTTGAGGCGAAACTAGCAGCTGTAATTAGATCTCATACTAGATCAAACTCGAACTCTTTCGAGGAAGGAAATAACTGTAACCTGATGGTGTTATTGGAAGGGCTTTCAATAGCGAGCAGGGATGAAAGAACGAGAATTGAATGGCAAGAGAGTCTCTCTGGGCTGGCTGGAGATAAACGAACTTGACAAATCTCCGAGCTTAAGAGCTTATTGGCTTGTCCTAGAACTGGCTATCCAAGACAACAACTGCAACTTTCGCGCCAACTGGATTACTTGAAACTCCTTCTACAATGGCTTACGAGGCTTACCCTATGATTTCAACTGGATATGACTTCAATCGAAGGGACCTTATTCATTCGCCTTCTACTAATCGCTCCTATCCGAATCTCTTTTACCCTGCTCGCTTTTTGGCTGACTTTAAAGAAATTAAGCAAGAAATAGCACTTCCTGTATTGGGAACTCACGATTTTTGAACAGTAGACTACGGAAGGTATGATATTACTCCTACTTCGAAAAGTTAAGCTCGATGGCTAGAGGTTAACCTGGCTGGCAGAGAACTTCCCTTGGCTTGACTTATCTAGTTTACTTTTTCTTGTTGAACTAGCTTAGTAGGCCCTTACCTTTTACAGGTAGTACTGCTAGCCCTTAACTCCCAGACCTGAGAGCTCACCCGCTTCCTTACTCACTGGCACTGAAATCTTATCCCTTTCTTACCTTGCTGTTCTAGAAATTGAAGCTACTGGTTTGATAAGGAAACTTATACTATAACATATCTATATTTATTCTGTTTTGATTCCCCTTATAGAGCCTTCTTGGTTGGAAGGAAGGTCCTTCTACGCCCGTCAGAAACGACAATGTATGTGGCACGAAACCCAGAAACACGACGGCAAGGGAATGCCGCTACACTAACAGGAGGTAGCCAGGACTCGCAGACGAATCTCTTAAGCTATAAGCTCTGAAAGTGCAACATCTAGAGTGGGCAGAGGAGATTTGTGCGGGAGCTGGCCTTTGATGGACTCTAGGCGAAGGTGCATGAGGAACTGCAGGTTTTTTAGATAAAAGCTTTTGGGATAGTATGTGGCGGTGAGTCGGTCTCGGCTGCCTCGTTCCTCTATCGACTTCTGCTCACGATGCCAGATCACCACTTGAATGATTGGCACGCACCAGGAAGTCCTCCATTGAATTCTTATTCCATCGGCGCAATGAAAGCAATACAGTCCCATTTACTAGGGTCGGCGTAAATACTGGCAGCATTATTTGTGTCCTAGATCGTCGGTGGAATACCTTAGACGATGCTCGCAAGAGTACAGCCATCTCTGGCAAACGGAGCCGTCTCTTTTGTTGCTTATCCTAATTTCGCTGTGTCCATCATTGATCCTTACATCAGCGAGATTTTGCAACTTAACGTCCGAACGTCAGGGCTTTGAGATTCCCTGTGATGGTGAGCCATTATCTTCGTTAAACAAACCCTGGAGCTCTTCCTTTCTGTATTGCTTGTCTTTCTTCTCCTCCACTTAACTCCGCTATCAGACTAGGGCTATTCTTCGCATCTCGAAAGAGGTTCCCTTAGCAAGTCCAACGAGCTTAGGCTTAGATCCCGTGTTCAGGAAAACCTTCTATGGGTGCCTGAGTTCATAGCAGTTCTTTCTCTGATCCTAATCGTATCGTACGTACAGCTTTCTTTGTCTTGAGGGTGAGGAACGTCTTTCTTTTCGATTTTGGATTCAAATTGATGTGTCAGGGGCGCTGTAAAACCCTTTTCTTATTCTTTTAGTTCTTGTAGCTGCTTTACCTGTGTGGGACCATCGCCTAGTGTCTTATGGTTGATTGGTCTGACGGTTGGGAGTACGAGTATAAGGTCTGTCCCCATGCGCCTATCATCTTAGTCAGCGGCAGTGCCTTTCCTCACGTTCTTTGTTAGAGTTCCCCGGTTCGCTCCTGCCCACGGAGCAAGGAATGAGTTTTGTGTTCGAATCAGAGTCAGGTAAGGGCATCGGATCGAGTTTATCTTCTTGCCGGCCTAGGGCCATTGGCTTTTGCTTGACTTCTTGTAATTGTAAGAGCTGACCCAGCAACAAGTCATTTTGTTCCTTCCTTTCTTAGTGAAGTGACTGACCTTTCTTTGAGGATCGGAACGGAAATCCTTCCGTAAACATTCAAAGTCTTCGATTCGGCTCTTTCCTTGTTGACTTTTTCTAACTCCTCACCCGCATCATCGCCTGATAGTGTTCGAAATGTTGTAAGTAAGCAGTCCCGAAGCGGCAAAGGCCTATTTTCTTATTGCTTGAAATTTTAAACTCCTCCCTTGAAAGCTCCAGGTGCTGCGACTATCACCGGTAAGTTGCGTCGGATCAACATCGGGATTAGAATCCACTGCAAAAAAAAGCAACTAAGTCAACGCCTATTTGCTCTGGATCTACTGGCCCGGACGCTTGAATCTATTCCACCGCAAACAACCTACTACTGCAGGATCTTTCGCTGCTTCTGTTGTTATTGCTCTCGCCTGTCACTACGCCACCTCAGCAGCTGGGACTGGAACTGCTTCCGCATCTGGCACTCCCCAACCTTTTCTATCTATCCTTAGAAGTAGGGCGAGTGTCTAAAGACCAGGTTATCTCTCTGAATCATGTTATTCTTTGTTCTTGTGATTTCGTAAAGCTTTAAGCTAGAAAATCCAGGGGTTTTAGCAAAAAACCCTCCCCTCGCTCTTCTTATCAGCCCGCGGCCTTTAGGAACATAACTGCATCCGCCTGGGCTAACCAAACCTCAGGACAACTACCATACTAGGCGGCTAACCGAATCGTTAAGCGACCATAGGTTCCCGAATATCTGACGAAGCGATTTCGAATACTACTTACGAAATTTCGTAATAGGATAGCCTCAAGACTGTGGAATTCTTAAACCTTTCTTTGCATATTCCCGCCGTCTTACAGCTTATTAGAGTCCTCAAGTCAGCAACCTACCTTTTTTGCAAAATGGCCGCTCCTCTAAGAGCTGTCCTACTAGCAACTGGCGGGTGGTACCCAGGTTTTTATTTCCCTACTTCATAATAGATAGGCAGACGCGAAGCGAAGGAAGAGGAAAAGGGCAGGCATAAGCAGGAGATGCCACCACTGACTTCCTATATTAGATATGAAATAGGATAGCGGACCCTTTTACAATAAGAAAGAACTGCGAATCTTGGTCGAAAGATGGGAAGCTACTCCGATAGCTTCCTACTCGCAGCTAGGAGAGTAATGATAACTACAAGCTAAGGAGCTCAGAGGAAATAGGCAGCAGGTTTTAGTCCTCTATTGTTGAAAGAATGAAAGAATGGGAGGCTAAGCTTTTCCCCCTTGAGTAATGGGGGGAAGCAGGCTATTCGAATACAATATTGATATTTATCTTTTTCGGCCGTTACCCTTTATATTTACCTCTGGCCTCGGAGAAAGAGCCATTGACGGACCGAATACGGACCTTTATGTGCCAAAAGTCACATTTATTTCGTGCACTAACTAAGCCGCTACTCCTACCTTGGGACCAGTATCCAGGGAAGGCAAGGTTTATCTTACTCCCAGACAGGAGAGGGAAGAAGCCTTCCTTTTTGCCTTTGCTTGGCCCAGACCTTCAATCAACTTGAAGGACTTCGTAAACCCCTCTTCTTTCATTCATTTCTTTCTCATATCCGGTGAATTAAGACTATTTTAGCGGATCAGACTATAATAAAGAAAATTCATCTGCACCGGCATCAAATCGTCTGATTGTAGCGTGATTGAACTCTCACAAGCCTGAACAGAATAAGTCAGGCCTCGACCACCTCTTTTAGTGGTTACATAACCAAGGTGAATCAATCAAGTCAGGTTATGAGGCAAATTCCACTAAGAGTTGAGTCCAAAGGTAGCCCCCCCCGTTGTCAAAGTTGAAAGACTCGTCGCCTTGAATCGGGAGTCGGCGTCGAACGAAGGAAGGTCACATTCCGGTGTCAGAGGTTAAAAAGTCGTCTGCTTCATCATTCCACCTGTCTCCAACCTGAGGCCAGACCTAAGTCGAGAGTCGTGCTTTCTTGGAACGGGAAAGAGAATTCCGAGCCACCTATCCTAGTCAATAAAAGATTCTTTCATCGAAAAGCTAACTGCTAACAGAGTTGGTTGCTTTCTTAGAAGGAGACCCGGACCGAAGGATCTGATTTAGCTGGTTTCCGCATAATAATCATCGGGATTGATTGCAAGTCTGGGATCTCCCAGAAAGTTTTATTATCTGTACCGCGGCTTCGAATCCTGTCTTTCGCGCTGGGGCTAAGGTTGTCCATTCGATTGAGCTTTCTCCCTTTCTATTAGTTCGTGTGTTGAACGGTCTTCGAGTACCCCATAATAGGGGAGTAGTCGCAATAGATAGATGGGTAGGTGTATTGGCTTGGTATGAACGCCTTTCTTTGGGGGGCAATCATAGTCATAAGGAGTATCCGAACGAATGTTGAAGAAGGTTGAGTGGGATTTTCCTTCCCTCTTTCCTTTTTTGCTTGTTCGGCCTCTTCTTCATTTTGTCTTGTTCGGGGGCAGAGCTCGTACCTTCGTTCCAGCTAGAGTATAATCTGTCTGTCCTCCGGCAGCGAGTGGAGTAGATGAACGTAGCTAGTATAGTCTATTAGATGATATGAAAGTCTTATAGATTTGACTCGGGGGGAAACTAGTATAGTGGGGGCTCTTCTCTTAGGGTTTCGAGTTAGAACCTCTAGTCTCGGTCTCGCCACAACACAGTGGTATAATCTAATCTGTCTATACCTCACTCGGTTCAGGAAGTATCTCCCACTGCCTTCCTTCAGATTCAAAGCGGCACTCAACTAAGGGATTTCGGGCCAGAAGAAAGTAATGTTTACTGACGGGACGAGACGAAAGAGATCTTTGGCTTTCGAGTATTCACCTCCTTCCCTTGTCAGGCCTTTTCGTCGAGAGAGTCCGGTCTTATTCGAGTTCCTGCTGTAAGCCTAATAAGGTTCTTTATTCCTCTTCATTTTCCCTCAAATCTCGTGATCCTAACCCCCCCGGGAATCCATTTCCAGTCATTCTTCATTAGATCAAAAGCCTGTTCAGGAAGACTATCTAATTCTCCGGTCCTCGCATTAGTTGGGTTCAGTTCCAACTATACCATCTTCACTATCTTAATTCATCCATCCTCCCCGGTTCAGAAACTCCTCTCAACCCAATTCGATTCTTTTTCGACCCAACCCCGGAGAGGAGGGGCTATATGGGACATCTATCTACGGGGGCCTGCACTTTATTATAGGGAAAGGGGGGAAGGACGAACTTCATTCGGTAGCAGCGGAGTATCGAGTCATTGGTAACACCGCCTCATTTCGGAGCCGGATCGAAACCCGACTCACTTAAATGTCCTAGCGAGGGGTATCGATAAGGGTTGGATGCGAACCCCTCCTATGAGAAAGAAAGGAGCCTAGCAGCCTTTTTTTCTGTCTATTTCTGATCGAACTCCCTTCCTGTCATCGTATCTTGTGTCAGAATCGCTTTCAGGCTTCTTATCGCCTTCCCATCAGTGGCAGTCTCCCGTCCCTACCGAAAGTAACTGATCAACCTACTGTTGGAGAGCATATCTTTTTCCATTATTGGTATCTTTCTATCTCGGAGTGGACTAAGGCATCAATATGAATTCCAAGCCCTATCGCTTGGGAATAAATGCTTCCCTAGCTGCTTGCCGGAGAAAAACGAAGCCTTAAAAATTTGAAATTAATCCCTCCAAGCGGATAAAGGCTTAAACCTATTCATCTATCCTATCTCTCGCTTTACTCTTTTCGGAAAAGGTTATCGTTCCCATGAATCTTGATCTGCCTCCTGGCATTGATAGCAATTGATCGAATTCCTACTCTGGTTTGAGAAGCTTTTCAGTTTTCCTTATCTTTCGTGCGAACTGCCATGAAAAGAATTCGAAATACGTATATCTGGTACTAAAGAAACCGCCTTCGCTGGCCAACCCCTATGTCTTGGTACTCTACTCTCCCATTCATAAGAGAGTGGTAGTTGTCACCGGAAGCAGGTGAAAGCAGTGAGTTGAGTAAGTCTTGTCAACAATGCTTCGCACAACTAAATACTAACACACTGTTCACTTCTGTACTTCTCCACCGCCAAAACACAATGACTTATGCAATTCATACAGGCACGCATGAAACACGAGCGAAAAACGATGAATTTGCCTTAAAAGCTCGCGGGCCCCGACGGTCGTTCCTAGGCCCAGTCAACCACTTATGATGACTTCACCCTTACAAACCAGTGCTGGAGCCTCTCCTGCCGATGTCACCTTCAGGTACTTTCACCAGTACTTGAGCCAGCATCTGAACCGAGACCTAAAGCTGAACCGCTGCCCTCACTCAATTCTAATCTCGAAATCTTTACCCGATCTGGAAATGCTTATCTTATATGGCACCATAGGTCTTAGTTTCGTTTCCTATATGAGCTTCCGTCGACTACACTGAACTCCTCCTAAAAAAGCGCGTAAGGGGCCACCCACCCATTCCCCTTAGCCCTCTCACTCCCTAAGCTAAGGAATGAAAGGCCACATCTACCTCTAAAAACTAGAATAGAATACGAATAAGTCCAATACCATTGATGTCCAATAGCTTTCTATTTCTGACCATCTTCCCCTCTCTCCTCCCCCTGCCTAGATCCCCGGCCCATTTGGCGGATAATGGAAATCTTCCCATTGTTTTAAAAAGGCCGCAAAGAGGTCGGAGTTTGGGTTAACAATATGATGCAGATAAAACCTAAACTCAGGGGATTCGACATTAACGAGGAAAATCGATACAACCCGATCAATATCAGGGTCATGGGGGCTCTCCACCGCGTAACCCAAGGGTTTCAGCATCAGAAAGACCTTTTTTCGCATCTGGCGCTCAAAGACCTCTAGGGCTTTGACGGCCATCTGCTCCTCCCGACTTAAATTATTAAATTAAAGGGGGTCCTATATTTTGTAGGACCCGAGGAGGCTCTTCCTCAATGGAAGGAGAAGAAGGTCCCGCGGGAAGATTTAGATCGGGTAAGACTGCAAAGAGAGTCTGCTTAAAGACAAGCCCCCTAACTATCCCGCTATTCCTGCCCTAAAGCAAAGGAATCTGCTTGGTAGGAATTTCCAGATTGAAAGTTAATGAATCCGTGTAGTGTAATACAGGTTCTTTCCTCGAACGATGGCTACGAACTACGCGAACTGAATTGACTTGGAACTGAATGTACTGAAACAACCAAGGACCGACTCCTGTTGGTGCGCAAACACGACATCCAGCAAAAAAGAAGATATCCCCGGCTGCGACTGCTTTCTTTGCAGTTAGGTTAGCTAGTCCGCTCTTTCCTGTTCTTCAAGTCAAGCCCAATGAGCTTAGGGTGCCGTTGCACCCCTTCAATTAGAATAGATCTTGATTTAGTGTCCTTTCTTCCTGGGGTTTTGGAATTTCCTGGAAAGTGTGAAATAAGAGTAGTTAGAAGTAGGAATCGTTGGAACTAGATGAAAGCCAGTGCCAGTTCATGAATGAATGGCAAACGGTGCCGCTATGGGGTGCGGTTCCAGCATTGGCGGTTCGTGTTTAACGTCTTTCCGCTTAAAAGCACCTCTTCTTCTTTATTTATTCTTTCATCCGCCTTTCTTTCAACTAGTAGTGAGCCTTTTCCTTGACGAGGACACTCTCAGTGGATTTTCACTCCTTGCTAGGTAGTTTTTTCGGGCTGAACGGAAGCCTTTTGATTTGAACTGAGTTAACCTTGGGCTTCGAAGCAGTTCCCATCTTAGGTCGATCTGTCATCCCGTTGCTTTGACCAGACTGGTTTGGGAAGAAAAGATATCTTAGGCATGGCAGTTAGAAGATCCCCTTTTTTGCCACTCCATGATATTCCCTTATTCCAAGAACTGGATGCGCGTAAACCACCACTTTCTAAAAAATGATTTTTGGGGCCGGTTGATCGGTATGCAGACTGACTGACTCACCTATAAAATTCAGAAGGGGTCCCTAGGTCTACTCTAAAGCTTAGGGGTTTCCTAAGACTGGCTAACAGGCTACTAAGAGATCAAATAAGAGTAAGATGCTAAGATAAAGTAACAAGAGCCCAATGGGTGAGACTATCCCACGCCTTGTAGTTAGATCACGAAAGGTTGGGAAGTTCAACGATAGCTAGAGTAAGGCTTTATTCCAAGGCTCAAGAAGAAGGCTAAGGAGCAGGCTAATCAGGTTCAGAAAATCCGCGGATAAATTCCCTTCTACCAGTATGTTGAATAGTAGGGCCCATAGCCAATTACAATTAAAAGACAGGTACCAATGACAAACGCATTTCTATGTCTATAAGTCAGGGCATAAACTACCACTATTCAAAATTCTTCTTTCAACGAGTGGAACTATCTTTCAAGTAACCTTGTTCATTCGTGTGGGAAGGAAGGACTGCGACCGCGGCAGGTAGAAACTACTAATTGTACTAGTAGTACTGTAGTAGTGAAGATAGGACCGTCTTTCCTTTCGGGAGCTTCTGTCTACGGACCCTGATCTTTCTATATGCAATTATCATATCTGTCCGTGAGGCCGGGTGAAGGAAAGGAAGAGTTCCTGCTATGAAGAACAGAGGCGCTATCCCAAGGGAAGGAAAGAAAGCATGATAGTAGTGATCGCCTTCGATTGATAATTATCACCTTCTCTCCTGTCTGAGCTTAGGTCAGCAATCCAAAAAGTCATCTCCGACAAAGGAAAGAAAAGAGGGGTCGGACAGCTAAAGATAAGAGTGAATGCCCGAGGCCGAGGAATGGCTACCCGGCGAACATGAGGTCCCACTCACTATTCATGGCCAGACAAAAAGGGACCACTAGCCTAGAGAATCAAATAGGGAATAGGCCATGAGTTCACCCGCTTGCCCGAAGATGAAGGGGAAGAAAGAGATGCCAGGGACAGAGTAACCTCAGGGTTCATTTCATGCCCCCGGAAGGTAAGCCACAGGAGCAGGAGTGGGGAGAAGGAAAAGAAAGAGGAAAGGAGTTTTCCCATTCGATTGATCGATTCAGAGTCCCGAACCGAAGCCCATACTCTGACTAAGAAAAGTGGAAGTTCCTACCCTGGGAACATTGACATACGATCTTTCCGGATTAGGGAGCAGAGTATGAACCTGAAACCAATATGAAAGAAAGCCATCAAGCAAGATAGCAAGTGTCAAGTGTAGGTCTCCCATTCTATTACTGGGAGTTAGAACATGAAATGAAGAAGGAATAAAGAACGTTACAGCCCTACATCTCATTGATTAGGTCTTCTGGATCACCTGATAATCGTCTAATCAAAGAAATGTCATGACCTAATGGACTTTTGGACTAAAGCAGAGAAAGAGATGTCCTTGTCAGAGGACCAAGCCACTCGAACCAAGTTAGATTAGCGGAATGCAACTTCTTGACCTGACCGACGAGCTTCAATATGAGCTTCGAGAAAAGCATGCCATGCAAAGCACACTAACCTAACTCAATATAAGGCAAATAGAAAAAGAGCTGCAAGCCACAAGGCGAGATGAGCTCAATACGAAATTCTCAGATATTGATGTTCGCCCAGAGCTGATAGATGAGTCACGTCGGAATTGAAAATTCACACTGGCAACAACACAAGAGATCAAAGCGGCAGAAGAGAAAGGAAGGTGTGATTCTCCAAGGGACGGGGAGCTAGCCGTGCCTCCGAACCCGTTGGGAGCAAAATCCTGGCCCTTATGAGCAATTGGATCGTGTACCGTGAGTGAGTGAGCTTAAGGCCTCAGCCCTTCCTGTAGAGGATTCCCTTTTCGGACAGGAAATCGTACAGGCCCAGAAGCTCATAGTCGCACCAACAAAAGCCTATTCTGATTAACTTCCTGAGCCACCAGCATTGGCTTCATTCTTACCTGTTCCCTCTCGTTGGGCTCTCCTGTCTGAGTGTGTGCTGGCTTTTGTCCTCTCCGCTTTGCTTTCCTTTCTTTTTTGGCATCTCTGGTCTTCTCCGCTCCCAGTTGGGTATCTCTTAGGACTTGAGCTGACGGTTTTTTCCATACTTTACCTATCTCCTTGACCTATCGCTCCATTCGGTGAAGTGCCCCCTTCCATTTAGAGAGGTAACAGGAATCCACCCGTAATGCGTGAACCAGTTCCCTTTTCTTTTGTTTTTATATGAAATATATTACAGGATTCAATCTTCACACTTATCACTTATGAGGGTCAGCTTTTAGTGGTTTATTGGATCCAACTTCAATACCCATTTTTGAGAGAGATAGAAGATAAGGTAGGATTCTAAGTCAGAGTTCGAACTGGTGCTTACACCGAAGCTCTTGTCCTTGCCTTAAAGTGACGAACTTAAATAGAGAGTCCCCCACCCTCGAGGAAGATGATATTCGCTTTAGCTGGATCTTTCAGACGGGCAGCCAGCATGCGGTGTTCTTTCTCCTTGCATAACGTAAGGAAGACAGACTGTCACACGGCCAGAAAGAAAAAAAGTCAGTGACGGCAGAGCTTGAAGTTACTAGAGGCATTCTACTTCCCGGTTCTTTTACCAGCCAGCCTACGGCACCGCTCCGTGGGCATCTGCACGACGTTCTCATTGTTTCAAAAATAGAAAGAATGGCCCACACGCAAGAGATGCTTAAATAGCATGCATTTGGTCAACCATTTTGTTTTCTTATATAGAGAGAAAAGGCCCTGTGCGTCCCATGCTGTTAGTTGGTAAAGAACCAACAAAAGTAAAAGTTCTCTATACTAAAGTCTTGAATTCTTTCGTTACTAGATCTAAAGTCTTGAAATCAACCTAATATCATGCATATCCTTCGCCCATTATCTCCTCATCTTCCTATTTATAAGCCACAGCTCACTTCGGCGTTTCCAATTTTCCGTAGATGCTTCTTTTTTTTTATGAGAAAAGGAGGGATTGTCAGTCTAATCCTAGTTTATATGACTCCCTTGCTTTTCAACTGGGGCTTGACTTGGGGCGCCCCTTTCTTTATTTTCTTTGCCGAGTGGATCGATTTTCTTCTGTCTTCAATGGAAGGATTCCCTCTTTCCATTGGAGGCGGGGGAAGCGATGCCGGCCCTTCGAGACGCCCGGTTCTCGATCTAAACAGCACCCCCCAACCGGAGCTAGATCTCAACCAACCTGCTGCTCATGAGCAGGAGCCGGAGCCCGCCCCCCCACTCGACGACCAAGACCTGCTAACGAAGAGGAAACGGGTGAGCGAAGAGCTTCGTTTGCTTCTTCAAATCGGAGCCGTCAAAAGGAAAAACAAAATAGCTGACCAGCTCCTCGATTGGATGGGACTGGATAATGAAACGGATCGTACCCTCTTGGACGATTTATATAATCACTTATATGATCTGTCTGAGGAGCAGGGGAGAAGGGTGGGTCAGCCCCAAATGTTCTCTAGTAAAGGGATCAAGAGTCTCAAACTATGGTTCTTAAATAGGAAGGAAAGATAGCACGGGGAATCCACAGACCCCACTATCTCGTTGGCGGGATGCGAGACCAGCTCGCGTTCTACGGGGAACTTTTTTAACTATAAAGGTGGATAATATAGAATAGTACTTTTTTTTCCACGTCAGGCAAGCCTTGGTGGCGTGCTTCCTCCAGTTCTTATTCTTGGTCAATGCAACTTTGTTGGTTCCGGCTTATTAAAGAATCTAGCAGCTCTTTCTGTTGTCCCAGTTGTTGGCTAATCGATATTTGCTGTTGCGAACTACTTCTGCTCTGCTTGCCTTCTCTTTTTCTGATTGCGGTAGTCCTTCCGCTTTTCCTAGATTGACAAGTCAAAATAGGAAGTCTCTCCGGTTGTATCGGAAGTCGGGTCATCACCGGGTTCCACTTTCTTAATGGTGTCTCTGGATTTGGATCCGTATGCAAATCATTACGTGACCGGCTCATATGATGAAAGAAATGGGACATTTCCCTGGACTTGGCTTGTGAAGGGGAGAGAGTTTGACAAGCTGATGCAGCTAAGAAGCAAAAAGTGACGACTATTTTCTTCTAATCTAAATAGAAGTAGAAAAGGCATTAAAGGAACAAGCACTTCAAATCAAAGCAAAGAATCGACACAAGAATTCTCCGGATGAACAATCAAACATTCCAGCAACGGTTACAACTTAGAATTCAAATTAGAGAAGAAGGAAATTGAGTGTCTCCCTGGCAATGGACCTCTTCCCTTAGTGAACTGCTCTGTCATAGATTCTTACCTGAAGTTCAACAGCTTTCCGGACAAGATTGGGAGAGCTTACCAATACAAGTAGTGTAACCAATTCCTTCCCGGAGAAGACAATCTGACCAGAGTGGAAGCCAATCCATTCTAGTTGTTAGCAGTTCCGACAGTCAAGTAATAAAGAGTGGATTCAACTGCCCTGGGAAAGATTCCCTTCCTAATCAGGATAGGATAGTGGATCTCCATATAGGGGCAAAAGTGCTACCTTATTAGTGCCATTCGGTCGGATATCCCAATCTTTGAGTTTGAGTCACTAGTGCCAGTCTTTGATCAAGAAAGGTAGGCAGATCGACTGTATCCATTCAATTCAAGATTAGCCAGTACTCTTTCCCTTATCAAGAGCTTACCGGACTGATTGTCTTCAATGTCCGGAGTAGGAGTCTATGTCTGATCACTTACTTTCAGGAATAGAGTTCAGATTCTAGTCTTAGTAATCTTATGTTGTGAGATAGGAGATAGAGTTCACTTCCTGTCACTGTCCGGGAAGAGAGTTTGACTTCAGGGAATGTCTTGAGAGTGAGTTCCGGAGTACTTTCCGGGACATGTGATCTTCTATTCTGTTTTGAGATAGGTTGTGAGAATAGCTTCTCTTAGGAGAGTCTAGTCTATCTTTATTCAATTTCCTGGCTTTCTTCCGCTGTTACATCATCGAATCATTCTTTAGAAATGACTTATGAATTATAAGAATCATTTTTTTAAACTACTGGCATATAAGTCTTAACTTCACTGAGATACTGCCTAAGGTAAGGCATCTTGCTATACCTGTTGTTGCCTTGCCCTTGCAATGAATATCCTTTGCTTTCGTAACCGGTGTTCTTCTTTGGCGAACTCTTTCATGTCAGCCTATCCGCTTCTCCCTGCCGCTGCAACAGGAGGGATTTTAAAAAATCTTCGTAACCGGTGTTACTGGATTGACTTTTGCTGGAATAACCGATGGTATTGAATGCGTAACCGGTCTTTTATCTACGAATCCCATATCTCCCGCCCGATCCAGCAGCCAAGGAGATAGCCAAGCCCACTCAAGAGATCCTACTATGGATATGGATCGGGGAGGTTTCCCAACCAGGATGAGGACAGGGCTCATTGAATCAGCAGGGAGTGCATAAACCCCGGTGATAGATGTGATATTGGTTTGAAAGCCCTTCCCCCTTCTCTTTATTTTATGTAGGAGTGAAACCCGGCAAGATCCAACTTGAAACTTGAAAGCGAGTTTGATCCTAACAATGCTTTTGATATTTTCAGTAAATAAAAAACTTGAGATGAATATAGACCCAATCCTTCTCTCTCCAGGTGATGAACCAGTTCCATGCATTGGTGGCAAGATTACGGAGGCAAATACTATTCTGTATACTCATGAATAATTCACTTTCTTCTATCTTCAGGTATTTCGATTAGGTGCAGTCTATAAGGCCTGTTAGTCAGTGTGGTCTCTCTCGTCTCGTCCCTTGACCGCTACACCTTCTTTCTTATTTCTTCCTATGTTGGTAAAGATCCAACCAATAAGAATTGTTATCTCTAAAAGAGAATAAATCCATCTTCTCCCGGGGAAGTGTAGTTAAGGTCGGCAAGACCAACTCAGTTCTGTGAAAGCGGAATCTAGCTCCGCAAGGCAGACACTTGACGAAATGTTCATAGTTTCGCCTGTCAGGACAAACTAAACCAAAGCGGGTCAAGCGGATCAAAATGGAAAGAAAATGGAGGTTGAAATGGGGTTGGGGTATTGTATTTCCCTCTTCACCGTAAGCTGTCTTGTCCCCCCTCAACTATATATAGATGTACATACCATGGACGCTGACGCTGACCTAAGGGCCTTCGTACCCACGCAATTAAGCTCTTCTGTAGCGGTAAGGAACCACAACTAGATTCTGTCTACTGGACAATCTTCCTCAGATTGAAATGAAAATGAAGAAAAAAGAGTTGAGTCTTAAATGTCAGGCTGTTTAAGTCTCAACGCCGTAATATTCCAATAATAGCAAAAATTTCGTATATTAGTGGAAGAAAGCAAGCAGTGAGTGCAACGAACGAGTAAGAAGGCTAGTAGCTAGGAAGTGACCAAGCGCCAAGTACGGTTCAAAGCCATTCGGTTTACGTGGAGTCAAGGCTGTGATCCGAGGGCGTAAAGCGAGAAGAAGTTTACTGAGGGTTGATAAATAGTATTATTTTAGTATTAGAAGACAAGATAGTCGTTGAGGTGTTTACTTACCTAGGAAGGTAGTCATCAGCTAGTAAGAGAGCTGCTAGGAAGCAATGGTTGCGTAGCTAGTGGTTTACAGGTTAGAAACCTTCTTGCCCCAGGAATATTCCATAAATAGGAGGTTATTTCGAATAGAAGAAAGAGAGCGTTAAGCGATGGGTTGGAGTCCAGGCTTCTAGATAAGAAGGCGAATGAGCTGACTTGTCAAAGTAACGGAGAGCGACAAAGACCAAGGTCTGTTATGGAATTAAGAGCTCGCTCCGCACCTGTTAGAGCTTTTAGTGGAGCTAGTACATTTGCTGTTACCAGTGAAAAGAAATGGATCGAGTCAGATTCAATAGCCAAACCAGAAGGAAGGGTTGGTGGGGAAGGCTGTTTAAGACTTTCGGTTTCGGCTACGTACCTGACTTTTCGGAAAGTCGAAGCAAGACTATGAGTTTAGGGTGTTAAGCTCCTAGTAGATGAGCAAGTACATTTTATGTTCCCACGTACTAGTCCTGTACAGAGCCGATGTTCTTAGGCCCACAGAGCAGTCTCTTGCAGCCATTTCTAGACCAATAGCCGAAGCAGATGGGCAGGGAAAAAAAGGGGTAGGCAAGGAGTTGAACGACAGAGCAAGCCATTCCTGGTAGAGCTGGGAAGGTAGGAACCTCTGATGGTGGTTGTTAACCTTCTATTTCCCGGTATAGTTGAGTTCAGTGATTCGAAGGAAGGGAAAGGAGCCGCTTAAAAGCACCTGCCCTGCTGTTGGAAGGTTTGCGGAAATTGATAGAGGCCGCTAAGGGCGAGGCCGTTAAGGGTTCCTTTAAATGGCAACGGGAGAGCAGACCTTTTTTTTTGATTGAACCAAAAGTGCAAGCGCGAAGTACGGTTAATGAAAAAATATCTCTGAAGCTAGTAATCCCAGGTCGCAAAGAGAAAGCAAAAACGAGGGGTAGTGGGAAAGAAAAGAAATGGGAATGGAATCCCAAGATATTTAATTAATTAAAAAGAAATAAGATTGCGGGATAATAGCCCGAGAATGACAGTAAGGGCGCAAGGGCAAGTAGGGTTATTGAATTAATCTACTCCAACAGTTCGCTTTCAGCTCACCAACCATACTTTTAAGTTTTAGATTCGAATCATAGCCATGCCATGGCAGGAAGGTCTCAAAGGAATAAATCAGTAACGGTTAGTGAATCCTTAGCGCCGGCTAGTACGATAGCGACATTGGGTACAGCAGTAAGGGATGTGTTTTATCAACCGGGATATAAATAAAAGAAGAAGGTGCGTCGCGTCCAATCCCATCGGTCGTAGTAAGCTGAAATGATGGTCTACGATCACCTCAAAGAGGTAGTCAGCCCGGAAGCTAGGAAGAAAAGAAGCTATGAAAGCAGGAAGGAAGTTCGAAAAGAGGTAAGTACGGTTATTTCATTGAATGAAGGGGAAAACATCAAGATAAGGCCGCCAAGGAATGTTGATCGAGGTTCGAAGAAGCTCACTTCAGGTGAGGTTTAGAGATCGGATTGATGGAAAGGAGTTTACAAAAAAGTCAAAGGGAAAAAGAGAAGTTTTTTAATCGCGGAAAGACAGATCGCTTCGCTTAAGCTCTGAAGCATCTTTCCTTTCTGTGAAGCTAGTAGCCGAAGTAAGGGCATCAGATCCTGTGCCAATTGCCTATGGGTTTTAACCAGTGAAAGTAGCAGTGGGAGGGGCAAGAATTTTCTTCTTTGTGGAGTCAACTCATCTTCCCCTAAGCGGAACACATGGTCTACAGGGTCCCAAAATCTTGAAGCAACTCTTTCAGAGTTAATTTATGAGGAGACCCGAACACTATGCAGCCCAAGACTAAAGATATGGTCATGGCCACTCCAGCATCAGGCCAGTATGAAGATCAGTCAGCATCACAGTCTCGACCTTCTTCTTCCCCTATCGAGTGGCCTGACTTCCGCTCTTCTCACTTTGCTTTGTTCGAGTTGCTTTATCAGACAGAACAGTTAGGCAGGTCAGGGAAAGCGGGCTAGTCCCAGAAAATTCTCCTCTCCTAGGTTCTGTTGGGTCTAAAAATCTTATTATTATATACACATTCCAGGGTGGCGTGGCCTCGAGAAAGGTGCTTATGCGGGACCGGCAGTGTGGGTCTAGATCTAGATGGAGCTTGCTGTGTCCGAGAACTTCGTCTGTTATAGTATTCCCTCCCGCTGCCTCCCTATCTGATGCTAGATCAAGAAAGGAGCTCTTCAACAATGAAGGGCATATGGCCCATAACTAATTTCACTAGTCTCGTCTCTAAGTCTGCTCAAATCTCTTTTTTCTTCATAAGAATGCCGAGTCGAGAGTGAGCGTCCTATACTTCTGCAGTAATTCCGCTCTTTAAAAGACTATCAAGTTACACCGCTTCGGGTGACCGCCCCTTCCCAAACCAAAGAAAGTAAATTTCTATTGATTGCAAGATTGAAACCTTCCCTCTCGGATCGGTAGACGAGTCTTTATCTGCTTGACCCTTCAAGTCACATACTAAATGTGATGAAGGAGCGACTCGAGTCAAAGCGTTCCAAGAGGATCCTTGAATTGACTTGATCATTTCAAAGCAATCTTTGTTACTTCCTGAGCTGTCGTCAAAAGGCATTGAAGCGAAAAAAAAGGAAGGGCTTTGATCCAACCTTGACCATAAAGCATATCTTTTACACCAATTACTGGAACATGCCTTCGACACAGGATGCTGCCTTCCATTCGTTGTTCGTTCTTTTGCGCAGGCCTTCTTGCCGGGTTAGAACACTCGGTAACCGGCTTTCATGAGCTAGCAAGGAGGTTATGACCAGTGATGCTTCCCTTCAAATTCAAGACTAATTAAGTAAGTGAGGTTGGATGAACTAGCTCAAATCTTTCGATTGATGCCCTTACCTTAGCCCTTAAGGAAAGAAAAGCAAAAGATTTTCAAGTAATTTTAATTCCCTTCTATCGATCTACGATCAAGGATTTTCCTATTTCCTTTTCTGTTGAAGAGAGTGAAATAAGCGAGCTTCACTTGTTCTAAGGGAAGAAGCCTTCTTTGTATTTTGTATAGCCAAGTACAGTCATGCTAAGCGTTAAACGAACCTATCTATATATGAAAGAAAACGAGCCTATACTCTATACTATAGGCGGGGACCTATAAAGGTACCAAACCAAGCCTATCCTATAAAGGCTCGTTGAGACCTCTCATCTCTCTGGAAGGCGCAAGGTCTTAATAGTCTTGCCCGAGTAGTCCCTATTCCAGTAATAGGTCTTCGGCCAAACCCAAGGTCAACAACCAAGGAGTATGCCTAACCCAGCACGGGTCTTTCCTCACTCAGGAATGCAGGTAGCGAAGCTAGACCGCTAAGAAGCCTTGAGCTCTTTCGTCTGTGGAAGGGCTATCTACTTTTTTCTTATGTCCCAAGGGACTTCCTCGATCAATAAAGGGTCTTAGTATGGTTCTTGAGCGGTTGATGCTGCAAGAGTAAGTGCCCAAAGATGCGACCTATTTATGTATGGGTCGGAAGATCATTACTGTGGAGGGAGGCTCGCACCAACCTTGCTAGGCGGGGAAGTTCGCAATGTTCTAACCGAGCTAAGAGCTAATACAGGTCCGAAGAGGCGGTGCCGTGCCATAGGCCCGAAATGGTCCTAAAGCCGCTAAGTAAAGCAGCTAAGACAGGGGCGAAGTCCTTTGTTCCAATACGGGTATATCAGGCACAGGAGACAAGGTCCCTCAGACACGGGGGCGTAAGAAAAGATCCCATTCGGTGGATTCAAAGTGGCATAAACTCGCCTATATCGGTCATAGACCAAGGTCTGCAAGCCTGCTTATTATTGAGTTAGGAAGCCAAGCCTTAGCGAGTCTATGCCAATGTCAAGAAGCCGGTTGATCGTGATTCTGTCTCCTTCTTAAAAATAACAAAAAAGGGGCGCCCCCAATGTGTTGACCTGGTCGGAAAAACGCGATCAAAGTAAGGAAAGAAACTTTCTTGTTAAGATTCTGATTCATCTCAGTCCTTAGATGCTGAATCTGTTCCTGCTTCTTCTATGTTAGTAAGCAAGGACCCCAAAAAAAAAGTCTTTCTTGCCTTTAATTTAAGGTAGCTCCTTTCCTAGCCAATAGGCGCTTCCAACCCGTTGGAGAACGAGCTTTTTCTTTTCATTTTCAGTCCCAAAACTCTGTAAGGGAATTATGTAGCCCGTCGCCCCCCGGATTCTTATCTTAGCTTAGTCAGTCATTTCTCAGGGAAAAGCGGAGGAGTTCGTCCCTTCTTCCTGAAAAGGAGTAAGAGGGGGTGTGTCGGCAAAGGAAGAGCGGGTAGCCCGACCCGAAGGGATGGCGCGGCCGGGTTCTGTTGATAGTAAGCGCCGCATGGTAGTAAGTAAGCTAGACAGTGTAGCCTCTTAGGCAGTAGTCGTCTTAGTCAGCGGGCAATGCCCTGAAAGCTAAGAGCTCAGTCAGGGGTTAAGCTTAAGAAAAAGAGAGAAAAGGAGGTAGTTTTTCTATGCCAATGCCACCAAAGAGGCCAGTTTCTCGTTCTTCCCCGAGGCAATTTCTTTTGTGGAGGAGTCAAGTGTCGCTGTCGAGTCAGTTTTCGTTGTTGAGAGTCCCTCTCTTTATTTATTCTAAAATTCATATATCAGTATATAAAATATAAAGAAAAGAAGGCTGTCCCTTGGCGAATAGATTGTCGATCTTTAATCAATAGCAGTAGGAGTAGCTGGCACTGGCTTTCGATTCGGGGATATCATATCTTCTTTGCTGTCTTATGCTTATGTTGGTATAATAAGTAAGGATTGATTGCATTATTCCGGATTCAATAGCTGCAGCAGGGGAAGAGGGGCTACAGGGTATCTGACCCCGATGACATAGGGACGGTTAGGCTTGTTGGCTGGCTTATGAGAGTTTCCTGTCCCAATTCAACACTCCCTTTCTGTTGATTAGAAGAAAGAGTTAATTTTCTTTGTGTCCAATAATGTTGATTCGCTGGCTTTCCCTCTCGACAGAATAGAAACTAAGTTGAAATTGCATGGAATGCCGTACAATCAATAAGTAAGAAAGAGCGTTCCTTTTTGTATCTACTTTCAGGAAGAGAAGTGGGATACCGCTAAATCACGTATACCTCTAGAAATATCCATTCCGATTGAATGGACAGATGTCTGCTAGGAAGTGACGGCACTAGGAGAAAGGGCATGCCACTAATCGGATCACGGGACAGACTTCACATTCAGGCACGGAATCAACTGTGATCGAATAAGCTGTTTTGAGGTCTAGAAGCAAGGGAGCCAGAGGCGTCGGGAAAGGCAGGGAAGTAACTGACTTAATCTAATCCCTTTTGTATTCGAAGAGCTGAAGGCTTACTAAGGCAAGCAAATGACATAGAATAAGAGTAGGCAGAGAATGCCATGGTTCTTGTTCAAGAATAAGCCGTTGTCAGACTAGCAATTGAATCAACTGCTATTGAATTCCTAACCGCTGCAAAAGACAAGAAGAACGTAACCGGTGTTAAAGTTATAAGGCTGACTGCTCTCGTAGTCGTAGCCGCTTTTGGCACTGATTCCTTTCCTGGCCTTAATGCCAGAGGAGCAGGGTCGATGGTCGAAGAGAAGGGATAATAGTAGTAGGCGGACTAAGAGGAGTTGGAGAAGAAAGATTTGAAAGGTTTTTTGTCACTTCTGTAAAGGTGATAAAGGACAAAAGGGGGGAGACGGCCTGAGGCCAAAGCTATGGCAATATGGCCATATTCCTTAGACATCATACTTTTTGGATTACAAAGAAGATGATGACTAAGAAAGTGAAGAAGAAAGGCACAATGCTCCTGACCTCTTATCTCACCTTTCCCCATCTCGCTACGAGCGCAGGAGCCGAAAGAGATATGTGTATTATCTGCATTAAATTTCACATCACTCCAAGTAGTCAACATATCCACAGTCACATCCAGTCCGTAGAATGGCAAGCTAGTTAACAAGGACACGTCCATGACCGAAGGAATGGAATCAACCCAAAGCCGAAGTCAAAGGGTAGATGTGCTCAAGAAGCAAAGGGCTACAGCGATCATCGAGCGGGGATATTTTGCTTGGAAAATGGAATGCATTCGTAGATGCCAACATTCTTCAAAATCTCGACAATCTTGTCATCACTCTCTATACGCTCTGCCCAGTTAAGCCATTCCTTTTGAGGTTTTTGCCATGTTCTCACAGAATTATACTGGAACCATTTGGTCCGAGCCTGAAGGTTGAAAAAGAAAGATATCCGTTGTCCGATATGGTAAATAGACTCTTGCCCTGCGTGTACCTTGGATATTCCCTTTGGTGGTCTTCTCAGCCGGAACTATTGAATTTGTCTCAGATTATAAGTGAAACATCGTCTGCCGCGGATGCTGTAGATAAGAGAGATGAGTCTGATTGTGCAGCATTCCTCAGATACCTTCACGGCGGTCCGAGATACTTGAACGGGAAGTGCAGATGGTGCATAGCTCGGAGCAGAGAGCTATGATCGAGGCGGAACTTACTGAAGCGAGTGACTGGAACAGTAGATACAGTAGACTTTGTCCCATGCCTCCAAGACTTTATGGCCGCTTCCCTATGGTATCGGAGGCAACTCAAGTGCTACCTTCTTTCGCCTGACGCTAACGAAACCGAAACCCTAGCTATTAGGTAGGGCTTTCCTCGGGGCGGGGATAGAAATGAACTGATGATAGAACTTTCAATAGGGCGGGTTCGGGCAGTTTAATACTTAACTTAGTAGCCCAGTATGAAAATCGAGTTTTCGGCTTCAGGGAGTGGGAAAGCGGGTTTGATGGCATTTCTAGGAACTGGGGAAGAAGGGTCAGATGAGCTTTTAAGACTGGATTCCCCTTCATGTCTGATTTTATATTACTATTAAAAAAAGGGGGGCTTTGCTGACAGATAGATGGCGCTAGCTTTCTAAAAGAGTGTGGAGGGTAAGGCTTTCACCTTTCACATCCCATTTCAGTACGTTGCCTGATTCTCTCTTCATTGGCTTAGTCAGCCGGGGCTTCTTCCACTTCAAGGCCCTAAGAATGAATATCCCATCCAGTTGACGAGACACTAATGACCTAAAGTAAGTAGCCAAAGCTCATGGAAAAAGGAGTTCTTGCCGCCCTCTTTGGTACTGTTTTTTACTAATTCCCAGATGAGACTCTTTCCCAAGAGCCCACAGAGAAGCGACTGGCCAGACAAATAGCTTAGTCGCAGGAAGATTCCCCAACTGAGAATAGGTCGTGGGATCATCCGATCTATGAGAATCTCTCGGAAAGCTCTCGTCGACTCAACCGATCAATAGAAGGAAGGACCACCTCTTAGAGGAGCCTCTTCTAGTTCTTGCATGACGATCCCTTCCCCTTTCTTCACATCAAGGGATAGAAAGGAAGAAGATTCTAGCCTGATTAGATTATTATATCGAAAGACTTATATTCTAGGAAGGTTAGCACTATCCCGAAAACAGCCTACTTGAATTGAATAAGGTAGAGTCAGATTCATATGTAAAGGCTAGGCACCTTCCCGCATTCGCACCTTAAATTTAAATAAAGTATTAAAGAACTAATGCTACATCTGATCTGCTAATTGAATTAGATATTCTATCTCTTCCTTGGAACAGGTGAATCAGAAATTGGATCTCCATGCCCAGAATCTGCTGCTTGAGAATCAGCTGTGGGACGTCGAGGTAGTGCTAATGCTAGCAATAGCAATAGGGTAAAGCAAGCAAGACTGATTGCACACGCCTAAAGGAAGCAAGGTGAGGATAGAAGAAGCCAACCTGCCAACAAGTAAGCCCCTCTTTCGAGTTCTAGAGCTAAAGTGACGGTATGTATGCGTAGTTAGTAATCCCACCAGCGCTGTAGGTTCTAGAGTAGGGGGTAGACCTGGTACTAGAGCTAGATCTATTTCATTATCAGTATGGGAAGGTTCTAAACCAGCTAGAGGAAGCGGGATAGCATAAGCAAACCAGCCAACCCCGCGTTCTGTTCTATAATTCCCTCTAACCTGGTGCTGTAGTATACCCGGTAATCCCAGGTGCTGGAGTTATCAAAAATGAAAGGAGATATGCGCCTTTTCAAGGGATTGTCTTGCTCAACCGGAAACAGAGATAAGCTCGAGTGACGTAAGTAGGTCTATCAAGAGGGATCGGTTTACGGTTCACACATGTTTCAGTCGAGAACTTCCTTTCCTGTGGGAAATAGCTTCGACGATTGGTCTTCTCAGATAATTCGATCGGCGAGTAAGACTCCCTATGTTATGTGGGTGCAATTTATAGAGGAGTGCTTCCTCGCTAGAAGCACGACTCGCAGTGCTTGAACGTCTTGTGGCAGCTAAGGCAGCGTTAAGGCTAGGGAATAGAAGTCAGTCAAGTCAAAAAGCCAGAATGTCTTTCCTATGGCATCTGTCTTATAAGCGCTCTTTTTTAACCTTTCAGGGAAAGGCGGTCTGGTCGACCTTCATCCAAGTTCAGCACACCCGAGAACACAGCGCTCGCTTACACTTGAGTCCTATGCTTGTTGGCCAGACTTGTTCCATCTTTACATGGTCCTGCGGTCGTTTGGTTCAGGTACCGTCAGACCGGCCTCTGTAGCCTCTTTTCAGCAGCTGACAGAAAATATCTTGAATGAACCATTACGCCTTTCATGTGCAGAAGCCTACCAGACTTAGTGATTTCATAGATGCTAGAAATCAGACCCTCTTTGACCTTGCGACTGAGGATCATCAACCGGCACAGACTCTAAAGCGCGATCAGAAGCAAGCGGTCCTGGAAAAAATACATTAGATATAGCAGGACTTTCTTTTCTCAGGGGATATAGAAAAAAGTATAAGCCCATTAGAAATAGAAAGAATTAAATTAGCTAAGTCAGAATGAAGGGGGCCCAGGAAAAGGCACAAGACGTTCTTAGATTGGACATTACCGGTCAAAGCATGGATTCTAAGCCTTTCCTCGATCGGTAGGAGACAATCCTGTTAAGGGTAAGGAGAAAGTAAGTAGTCGGCCTAACCTTCGGTTCCCGTAACCAAGTTTTTTTTTCTTACTTAATTAATCCATACTTTTTTAGAAGTGTGGGGCAAAGAGCGACTTCTACTTCTAACTAAAGGCGAACAGCCGGCAGTGCAAGCAAATAGAGAGCCTCCGCCCGTTTGAGTCGTTGCGAGCCGGAAAGCGTACCGGCAGTTTGAGTCGTTGCGAGCCGGAAAGCGTACCGGCAGTTTGAGTCGCAAAAGGGCCGCTTGCTTAATTATATTATTAATTCTAATAATAGATATAGAATATTATATATATAATAATATAATCCATTTTTTTTTATCTAATTCTTCATTCCTGAGAAGAGGAAGAAGCAGATAGAGCAAAGGCCTCCCCGTCGCCTTCCGTCCGCTCTTCCCGAAGTGAGCGAATTGCATGTAGAGATCCGTAGGGGCTTATAGTTTAATTGGTTGAAACGTACCGCTCATAACGGTTAGATTGTAGGTTCGAGCCCTACTAAGCCTACCACATCATGATTGGATAACCACGCACAGAAGATGATTTCGGGGGAACGGGAGTGCCTTCTTTTATCGTCTTTATGGTTGGTGATATTAATTCTTTCTCTCTCGACTCATAGCATTCAGTATTCAAGTGCGTCTTTCTAGTTGTCGAGTATCTCGTTCAATCGCTTGAATAGGTCCAACCGGGAATCGTCGAATCTCTAACGATCGCATCTTTCTGTCTGATCGGAGGTGGCTAAGGTGGGTTCATCATGGAAGTCTACGGTTTCTGCGGTCAGCTCGCCCTGAAAAGACTGAACTTGCTGCTTGATTACTTGATGGCCCGGACTTCCTTTACCGGAAGGCGTGCACTTAACTGAAGTAATGGATGGCAGTGGAACTCATTGCCTCTGTCCCTGTTTTCCCGTTCTGCTTGCTCCTCTAGCTCATCAATGCCGGAAGTCGAGCTGCTATCGATCCTGGAATCAAAGACAGGTTGGGACAACTCCATTCCCATCTCGTATATCACAGACTTTCGTTCTTGCTTTCTTTCGATCCTCCTCTTTCTCACCTGTCTGCTGCTCTGCTATAAGCCGAAACAGGGCCAGCGCTGGAAGATGCCCGAGGAGATAGTGGAGTGGCTCTCGTTCCTTCACCTATGCCCCAGTTTCCTCTGGTCGACTAAAGCTCACTGCTAATGGAAGGGCGCGGCTGGCCGATTCCCTCTAGTCTAGCGGGTTAACTCATTCACCACCAAGAGAAGATAAAGTCAAGGGATTGGAGAATCTATAGTTTATGCTTCCCCTGTTCATGAATCGGGTCCGTTCCCGAATCGACTTTTAGACCTCAATTGAATCTAGAAAGCGAAGGCCTCTAAGAGATCAAAAAAAATCTCTTCAAATATCATAGATCAAGAAAGGGCTTTTTCTCAGGCTGACTTTCTGACTTGAAGTCTTTCCGTTCCCGATTCAATTACAGCTGTTCTCGCTAAAGCCGGATCTGATCCCGCTTGAGAAAAAAATCCTGATCTTCCAATTGCGTCAATAAGAGAGATGCCTGAATCGGACATATGAGATGAGCCCGTAACCCGTCGCTTTTTTCGTGAAGACCAGATGCGCTCTTAGCTTCATTTCAAGATGAAAAATCTTTCTCAACTTTCATTGGTTTGGCGGGGCTCTTCATCTATCAATCGAAGGTGAGAGTTGGCTTCATTGCTTGGTTTTTGAAGACGGGAGAGATCTCAGATCAGGTTCAACCTAAAGTGAGTCATCATAGGTAGGGTTCCGCTCCTTGCTTTGAGGAACGGACAGACCAGACAGTCGTGATTGTCTTTCTTTCTTTCTCTTTCTTGCCTGAGACCGGGCTTCAGAGCCTATCCTCCTTCACCTCTTTCATGAATTGGAGGGCCTAGTCCGTCCAACCAACGGGATCAGATTCGAAAGTGATTCCAGAAGCATTCATATTAAAACTGCTCACCTCAAAGTCCTAAGTGGTGACTCGCTCAACGATTCTAACCTAACTAGGCACAGAGTCTCGGCTGCTTTTCCGAAACCGACCCCGTCACTTGCTTCAAAGCCGGAAGAGGGGCAGCAGTTGACTGAAACCTCTCCTCTGGCCGGGAAGTCACGGGACCCACTCTCGCCGTTACTTCTATTTCTTCTTTTTAGAATCAATCTGTAGGTGGCTTTTTAAGTCCGCCGTCAAATCCCAGGGCTCAACCCTGGACAGGCGGTGGAAACTGCCAAGCTGGAGTACGGTAGGGGCAGAGGGAATTTCCGGTGGAGCGGTGAAATGCGAAGAGATCGGTGATTCTGGCGCCCACAGAATGGAATCGCCGCGAGCTCTCCTTCACTTCACATCAGATGTGGGGCTCCCATTTCCTTCCGTAGTTTCGGTCTCGTTGTACCCAGGATCCCGCAACTTCGACTTATTCCACCGGGACGCTACTTCTGGCGAACAGAACTCTAACCAACTTAGCGATTTCCCGCCGAAACGCTTTCATTGAGAGAGCTCATACTAAAAAAAAGGTAAACGGTAGTTGAGAATTTACTTTTGAAGCATGGGGGACTGAACGCTTTCTTAAGGTTGCTTGCAATACGGGAAGAGTCCCTCTATTTCCCGAAACCTTCCCTCTTTGCTGTACTCGTTCTATGGTTACATACGCTAATTAAGTTGAAGGGACTCAGTCTTTAGGAGCTATTTCCTTTCAGTTTGATTTAAAGTACCTTTTAGTGGCCTCGAAAGAAGCACGAGCGTCTGAAAGCAGGCATGCTTTGGGATACGCCTATGATCCTATGAAGACTTTCTGGGCGTGACCTTGATTGGTTCGAAAGGTGCGTGGGAAGGTATTTACCGGCTTCCCTTCCGGAATTTACTATTCATTTCAGTAGGATTGGAATAGTGGAAGAGGGTGGGGGGAAGAGAAGGATCTTTGCCATAGGCCATTTTTTTTAAATCAGAGGGCCCGTACCATGATTGAAATTCTCCGTCGTTTACCGACCGATGGTTTAATCAAGAGAGAGGGACCTTTGTCCCGGTTAAAAGGTTCAGTGATGTTTATTATTGCTATGATGAACGCTACGGATCGGTGGCCTTGGGAGCTCTTTAGTTAGGTAACACAAGGAAAAAGCCTTGTTTGTAGGTTCAATTCCTGCAGGGGCTAATCCAATTCAGTGTTTATCGTAAGAGATGAAACTTTTTTGCTTTCTCAAGCTGTTGGTCACTGATTCCCTAACTTGGTTTCGAAAAGCCAGCGCCCAAAGGTGCTCTATTGAGCCGGTCACCGTCTGGTAGAGTAGGAGCCAACAAAGGAAGTCATGGACTGATCGCTTGGAGCATTCAATTGCATGAGAAAGGTCGATATCAATTGCTTAACACCATGTAATCGATCAATGTGAGGAAGCAGGGACCAGACCCGCAATAGGCATCTTCCATTCATCTCGATTTGGCTTTTTCCGTCCTCCAACGAAATAGTCTCCTCGCCGAGGTGTTCTAAATGCGAGTTTACAAATGCCGCTCAGTCCTTCCTGCAGCAGTTAAGTGTGCTTTTATCAGTCAGTCCCGCTTGGTCGAGTCCAGTAAAGTCCCTCCACTTATTATCCGTAGGGATATAGGGCCAGCGGTTTACAACTAACTTAAGGAACTAAGACCTTCGCCTACTACTTTTCTAGCCGATCTCATCCCCTCTCCCGCATCATAGGTTGGTACAGAGGCGCATTCCCTTATGGCCCATTCGCTGGCAACTACTAGCTGACTCTTACATCCGACTCCGGGTCGAGCTGCTTCCCGCTTTACTCTCCCACCTGGTAGAGCTAGCCAAGTCCCCTTCCTCTTCCACAGCAACATCTCGTTCCATATATTCCTGGTCTCGTGAGCTTACTCTTCGAAATCTCAAGAAGAAGAGCGCTTTCCTTTATCTTGCTAGTCTATCATTCCATCCAGTGATCGAAAAAACCAAGGCAAAAAGAGCCTATTTTCAAGCCGGTGAAAGAGTATGAACCGACCCCTTCATCACTACGGATCAGATACAAGAGGGAAAGGGAGATCCATTATCTCACAGAACAAAGAGAGTCAGATCACCGAGTGAAAGCAGTCACTTCCGGAGTTCGCTCTGCAGATGAAGCAGGCGAAGGCAAGAATAACGACTAGGCTCAAGGCGCATCGGTTTGTTTACTTTAATAGCAGGCTGATTATCGTATCAAAGAGTTACGGAATTTCTAGAGATTCAGCCCCTAGAGACTAGCTAGCCTTCCTTGGCTTGGGTGGATTGCTTTGAATTTGAATAGAGATGCTTTCTCTGGTTCACTGAGGTAGTTCGACTAGCTGGAACGTAGCGAAGGTTCAGTTGCTCTTCCAGGGAAGGAAGCTGAATTTTGATTAGTCGTCCTATCGTAATAAAATTTATTTAATAAGTAGTAGATCCCGAGTGCCACCGATATAGCTCTTGGAGGGCTAGTAGAAGTTGTTCACTCGGTTCGAAGAACAGGACCGACTGTGATCTTCTCCGCTTTTGTCGACTCGGAACGAGCTTCAAATACCGTTCTTGTGAAAATGTTTTCCCCGCTTCGTACCTTTATGGTAGCATGGTCTTTTCTCAACCCCCTCTAGGAAAGAAGTTATGCCTAAAATCCCGACTTTCCTCGTTCAAGTTCAACCCCGGTAGCAGTAGCAAATGTCGGAGTGGTAGCTGTTGGTGCTCATGTCGACGGTTCACTCTCTTTGTGGTAGCGGTAGGTGGTAAGAAGACTAGCTTTGCTTCTTCCTCTCTAGGCGCTTGAACGTGGGCAATTGCTTTATTAAAGTAAGAGCTGGGCCTGGGCGGCAACGGAGATCTTGTAAGTTTCACTAATTAAGATAATTAACAATGAATCCCGGGCAATCACTAAATAAGAAGCTTTTCTTCCTAATGTCACATATCGAATGGTTAACTACCAGCTTCGGTAGCTAGGAACTTTCGCCGATGACAGAAGAAGTCGAGTTCCGCTGGGGATCCGATGTCCGTTTCGTACGAGCAGCTTGGGCCCGAACTTCAGGCCATGCT